CTTTTTCTTTTTTTGACTTTTTATGTAAGAGATAACTTGAAACCAAATAACTTTTTTTTTTTCTTCAAAAAATGATATGGAATTAATAAAAACAAATATATATATATTTGTTTTTGAACCACAACACCTAAAAAACCCAACTCTGCTCTACGTAAAGTTGCTAGAGTTAGATTAACCTCTGGCTTTGAAATTACAGCTTATATACCCGGAATTGGACATAGTTTACAAGAACATTCAGTAGTACTAGTAAGAGGAGGAAGAGTCAAAGACTTACCCGGAGTCAGGTATCATATTGTTCGAGGTACTTTAGATACTGCGGGAGTTCGGGAACGAAAACAGGGGCGTTCCAAATATGGAGTAAAAAAGCCTAAATAAAGTTATTAAAAATGAGGGTGAGAAGCCGTATGATACTGCGGGAGTTCGGGAACGAAAACAGGGGCGTTCCAAATATGGAGTAAAAAAGCCTAAATAAATAACTAATTTCAATTAAAAAAAGACTCAATCTAATGGTTAATCGAGAAACGGTAGCAATTAAAACAAGAAAAGCGGATCCAATTTATCGTAATCGCTTGGTTAACATGTTAGTTAACCGTATTTTAAAAAATGGTAAAAAATCATTGGCATATAAAATACTCTATCAATCAATGATAAATATCAAACATAAAACAGATAAAAATCCACTTTCTGTTTTAAGACAAGCAATACGAAAAGTTACTCCTAATATTAAAGTAAAAGCAAGACGAATAGGTGGCTCTACTTATCAAGTACCAGTAGAAATTAAGTCTTTTCAAGGGAAAGCACTGGCTATTCGATGGTTATTACAAGCATGCTACAAAAGATCAGGTAAAAGCATGGCTTCCAAACTTAGTTATGAAATAATGGATGCGGCGAGAAACAATGGTAATGCGGTTCGTAAGAAAGAAGAGACTCATCGAATGGCAGAAGCAAATAAAGCCTTTTCGCATTTCCGTTAATTACAAAAATCAAATAGGTACTACTCAACAGAACATAAAATAAATAAAACCAAATAAGATTTATAAAAAATCTTATTTGGTTTTATTTATTTGCAAAATTATCCCAAATAAGATTATGAAAGAATTAAGCAGTTTTTTAGCAGATTGGAATTTAATCTTACCCGAATTCAGTCTGATTTTTGGTATAATATTCTTTTTAGTTGTTGATTTATTATCAATTAAAAAGAATAAATATTTGTTCTCTCATACTTCGTTAATAATATTAGCTCTAGCCATACTAATAATATCTATAGAGTGGAATGAAAATTTAATGCTGGCATTTGGTGGAACTTTACAAATAAATAATTTCAACAATATATTCAGATTATTTATCCTAATATGCTCATTTTTATGCATTCCATTATCACTAGAATATATTAAATATGCAAAACTACCTATAACAGAGTTTCTAGTTTTTTTATTTATAGCTACTTTAGGCAGTATGTTTTTATGTTCTGCAAATGACTTGCTCACTATTTTTATAGCTCTTGAATGTTTAAGTTTATCATCCTATCTTTTAACAAGTTATACAAAAAGAGATATACGGTCAAATGAAGCTACTATGAAATATTTACTTATGGGTGGAGCAACTTCTTCTATATTGGTTTACGGATTCTCTCTATTATATGGTTTATCCGGAGGAAAAATTCAATTACAACAAATAGCAACTGGACTTTTGAATAATCAAATGTATGATTCTATAGCTCTTTTTTTAGCAACAATTTTTATCGTTGTAGGAATTGGATTCAAACTCTCTCTGGTTCCTTTTCATCAATGGACTCCCGATGTTTATGAAGGAGTGTGACTCGTATTAAAAATTACTAATATAAAAAAAAAAGAAAAAATTTCTGGCTATATAAAATTATGAGTATTAAAAATACTAATCTGATACAATAAAAACTTTTACCAGAGATTATAAAAGATGTCTGTACTACATGGGGTTTAGTAATGTAAAGCAAAGAATTAAAATTTAAAAAAATTTACAAAAAAAAAATGATCAAGGGTAGTTTCTATACGAAGATTAAATTAGTGGCACTTAAAAAAATAAATAAAAAAAAAATAGCAAGAAAAAAAGAATAGTCAGAATAGAAAATAGACTGTTCCAAAAAAAGATGCTCCATTATCTTTATTCCTTCAAAAGCTATAACTGCAAACAAACGGAGCACTGTCATCAAAAAGTCACCCTAAAACATTAGTCGAATAGCTATGAAAAACGAAGAAACTCAACTTTTGGTCCTAATCAAAAAATAAATCATTTATTTTTTGACATTATAAAATAGGTATAATTTGTGAAAAATAAAAATTATTTGATGGCTGAAAGCTGAAAAGGATTTTTCGACAAGTTATATATGATTAGTAAAAAGAAAGACTACCAATCAAATCTTATACAGACGCGAAAAAAGTTAGGTAGATTATTTTCGATCTCCCTGCTTAGGAGCCGTGTGAAACATTAATTTCATGCACGGTTTTGAAAGAGAGAAAGAAGTGAGTAATCCTTCTGAATTCGACTCTAACTCACCCACTCCAGTTGTTGCCTTTCTATCAGTAACTTCCAAAGTAGCTGGCTTGAATTTGGCTACACGAATTTTAACTATTACTTTAAACGATTCATCAAAAGAATGGCGTATCTTATTAGGAATACTAGCAATTTCGAGTATGATTTTGGGAAATTTAATTGCTACGACCCAAAAAAGTATGAAACGTATGCTTGCATATTCCTCTATAAGTCAAATTGGATATATTATCATAGGCATTGTTGCTGGAGAAATAAAAGATGGGCATGCAAGCATGATCATCTACATGTTTTTCTATATTTTTATGAATTTAGGAACTTTTGCATGTACAATTTTAGTCAGTTTGCGTACGGGAACAGATTATATCAGAGATTATACAGGATTATACAGAAAAGACCCACTTTTAACTTTTTCTTTGATTTTATGTCTATTATCTTTAGGAGGGCTTCCACCATTATCGGGTTTCTTTGGAAAACTGTATCTTTTTTGGGCTGGCTGGAAATCTGGTTTATATTTTTTAGTTTCAGTAGGAATTACTACAAGTATTCTTTCAATATATTATTATTTAAAAATAATGAGAGTACTTTTTTATACACGAGTAACTACATATATAAAAGATTACAAGGGTTCCGCAGGTCTAACGGATTCAAAAGATTCAATAGAAATAACTATCATTATTTGTGTTTTAGGAGCTACTTTTTTGGGAATCTTTATAAATCCTTTTATAGAAGTTATCCAAAAAATTAAATAATGGACATGAAATAACTTTTTATTTTTTAGCTTCTGAGACTAAAAACTAAACATCAACAGTTTATTTAATAAAAAAGCTATGAAAGATTTCATAGCTTTTTTATTAAATAAACTGTAAAAATAGAAAAAAAAAATTAATAATTTAATAAACTAGATCTAAGGTTACAAAACGTGTTACCTCAGATTTCGCAATTTGAGTGGCAGCCAAAAAAGTTAATTCTATAATATAAATCTATATAAATTGAATACAAAGTACTTTTAAAAATCCAATAAAAGATCTAGAATAAATTTTCTTAACAATTGAAAGAAAATTACAAGCCTTGATGGTGAAATGGTAGACACGTAAGACTCAAAATCTTGTGCTATAAAGCATGGAGGTTCGAATCCTCTTCAAGGCACTATAAAAAAAGAAAAATAGATTTATTTTAAATTATTGTTATTTAAAATAAAAAACATAATTTTTTCAATATCCTCCGGTAAAAGATATTTATTTTGTATCAATTTTTGTATAAGAACATTCAATAATTTACGGTTAGATAAAAAGAAGTTAAGTAAATACTGATAAATTTCAAATAAAATAGTATAATTTAAAGAAATTTTTGATGATGAATTATTAGCATCAATCCATCTTTGCTGATGATTTACAGAATTGAACATAAAGAAGCGATCTACAAACTCCTCTAGAAAAAGTATGTTAGAAACAACAGATGAATTAAATAATAGGGGAGTTTGAAGACTAATTTTCATCATTTCGTTTTCTCTTATAAGATAAGAATTTTGTTCAATAGAGACTTGTTCTTTTTCCAATTCCTTTTCCTTTTGTTCTAATTTATCTTCTTCGTCTGTATTTATATCTAAGTTTGTTATTGCATTCCGACTAAAACCTCGAGCAAGAAAAATATTTTTCAATTTTTTATTAGAACGTTTCCTCTCCTTTTCTCGTGCGACTCCACGAATTACGTAAAATTGCCTTACTAACTCTTCCGTAATAAATAAATCATTTTGCGCAAATAAAAGATTATTCTTTGGAAATAATAAACTTTCTGTATCCCATAAGAAACGTTTTCCTAGAAAAAAAAGTGGATGACTAGATGGACAATAATGGGTTTTATATTCTGTTGACAAATCAGAAACTCCAAGCTTTTCAAACTGATCTTTTAATAAAATATTGTTTAAATAATCATTTAAGGCTTGTATTTTCTTAGCTTCTACCTCATCCATAGATTTTCGGGAAGAAAGACAAACAAAAAACTTTGGCTTTTTAAAATTCCTCTTTTGACCCTCTTTAATTCTAGTAAAATCACTGTCTTGTTCCGGAAGTTGATCCTGATCTCGATAAAAATCAATAAGATTTGCTAAAAAATCATTTTCGGACAAGGTTCTTATAGATTCATACATACTACTACGAATATGACTAATACGCCAAGTTCGGGGAGACCATACCCTACTAAGTGGAACTAATAGTTTGGAAGTATAATTTCCTCCCTTACTTCCAAAAAGAGTGGATTCGGCAAAAAACCCAGTTTGCAACATATACAAAGTATCTTGTGACTCAAGAGATAAGCCTCGCTTACTGAATGGATTTTTAATTAATTCCAATTTTGTAAATTCTGATAAAAGACTTTCCAAAACAGCAAAAGATAAACTAAGATCATTTGTTACATTAGGATCTAAAGAAATAAAATCTTCCCGTTTATTATCCAACATAAACCAAGCATCTCGAGCTGCAACACCGGCTAAACATCCGGAAATATAAGCAAATAAAGTTAACTCTTTTATTACAGAGTCTGTAATGGAAGGCTCTAAATACCAAGTGGATAGGAAAGAAAATCTGCTCTTTAACAAGCGATTACCTGCGGCTAGAAAATCTAAATGAAATTTGTTTAGAAGGCTTTTTTGTATAATTGCTTTTCCTATTCGATAAGCAATCATTTCATAACTTGGATTTAATTGTGATTTATCATCAAGATACGTAACAACGAGAATTTGTTTTAATAAAGCTAATTTGATAGTATTCGTACAAACATTTCGTTGGTTTCGAGAAATACTAATTGCTGAAGTTTCATTGGCTAGAACTGACAAATCACGTTTGTTATAACCCATAGTCCGATAACCGAATTCGTCAGAATAGAACAAGAAATTTTTCAAAGACAACCCTTTAACTCGTAACAAAACGGGAAATTCTTTCTGACGTTGAACAACATTCACTGCACATAAATAGATAACTTGCTGAAATCTTTCTGGAAGAAGAAGACTCGGATCAATTCTTGTAGGTGTATGTGTTGGTGCAATAACAATATTATTTTTAGTGGGAGATTTGGAACTTTTATCAGTAAGAATCTTAACTAATTCACAAAGTAAATATTTTGGATCACTCTCCAAACTATTAACAAAACGATTAACATTTAATTCATGAATATCCTGAATCCATATAATGCATGGAGAAAGTCTCCTTGCCAAACCAAAAGTCATTTTTAAAATATTAACGGCTTTTTTAAGAATAATAATTGGAGTGGAGCTTTCATTATCAGGTTTAACATTTAATAATTCAGTCATAGATATCCGTATCAACGGAAATCCGGAATCTGCCGCTATAGCTTTTATCAAAAAGCTTCTTCCAGTTTCTATGGGTCCTACCATAAGAATTTTTCTAGAAGGAATGTCAGAAAATTGCAATGACGTATCCAATTCAAACGCTGAAACATTGAAATCAGAATTAGAGTCAAATTTTGTTGGGGCAAGAATGGTTGTTTGAAAAGCAGAAAATAATTCATTTCCAAGAGATTTTATTGAATTTTTGTTACTTTTTGGAAAATCTCTACGACAGCTATCGACAAAATACCTTAAATAACGAAAAGCTCCTTCATGAAGCCCGTTAATATTTAATGGATTTGAATTATAATTGAAATAAAAACCATAACGTGAAATACTTTTATTTGTAAGCACAGCTTTAACGACTAGTATTTTATCTTGTCGAAAACTGTCAGAACCTTTTCGTACAAACATCCAATGATTTATGTCTCTTGCTCGGAACAAGTAGAAGGAAATATTATTGCCAAAAGTAATAAAGTTTTTGATAGAAACTCTTACTAAATCTCGAGTTATCATTTCCTTTCTAATAGGAGATGATTCCATTAATTTATGAAGATACTTCAGACGCAAAGGGTCTATTAAATATTTGATGATTTGAAATCGTTTCCAGAGAACCATAAAATTGAAACCCATCAAAAATAATATATATTCTTGACTAATTGCATATAAAAGAATAAAAAAAATCCCCAAAGAGAAATAGATAACATAACTATTATCAATAAACGAAAGTCCGACCCATTTTTGATATTTATCTTTTTTCACTTGACACACAGGTTCAACTAAAAGACCTTCGATTCCAATTAAAAAATGAATTACTTTATCAGTAGAATCCGCTAATTTTCTATATTTTTTTCTATATTTCAACGGTAAATAAAGTCTATTTAGCAAAAAATTCCATTGACTATTCAAGTATTCACAAAAATCACAATAAAGATATTCTAATTTATCAACGAAGTTCAAAACTATCTCAGGAATTGTTTCTAAAAGCAAGCTGTAAAAATATTCCCACCATTCAAAAGTAAAAAACCAAGACTTATATTTATTAAAAAAAGACCATTTGATAAAAACACGGTCTTGCCGAATAGACTTGTATATATTTATATTTTCCAGTAATTGTTTTAAGTTTATTGACGAAGAATTTTTTCTATGATAAAAACTAAGCAACGAAGACAGAATATCGCCTTTATAAAAGAAAACCTTTTCTTCTTTTGGTTTGAATAATCCAAGTAGTTTTTCTTCAAAAACAGAATAATAATTAATTTTAAGACTTCTAGGTGTTTCGAAATCAACTAACTCAACAACTCTATCAAAAATATTTTTGAAAAGAAAAGGAAAATTTTTTAAATTCTTTTCATAAGCTGAATTAAAAATAAAATTTTTTTCATTATTATTAGTAACATCGAGCTGTTCATTAGTTAATGAATTTAAAGTAACCTCACTTGGAAAAATAACTGATTCGAGAAATGATGAGGACTCTGATATTTCAGAATCAAAATCATTTAAAGTTGATATTCCTCCATTGATTCGAGAACTAATCTGAAAGATATGTTCAACATACGAATCCGTGAATGTGCTTACTTGAGTTATATTTTGTTTCAATAAAAAAAGTTCATAAAGTTTATTAAGAGTTCGATAATAAGTATCCGTAATTTTTTTTATATTTATTTTATTAACTAGTTGGGAAGTTATAGGAAAACTATTTCTTTTCTCAAAATAAAAAGATTTAATTTTTGGAAGAGTAAGAAAAGGATATCGTATATCATAAGTAACATCGATATAATTCAAAACATCCCCATAGATAGGATTATAATTTTGCAAATTATTCTTTTTAACAAAAAATAATAATTTTTTGTCATAACCAAATTTTGGAACAGATAGATAATCGAACAACCCCCTTGTATCTGCTTCAGAAAAGTACTGGTTTGAAGGAAAACTAGTTTTTATTATTGTATTGGGTGTATAAGAATATTGATCTTTAATTCTGAAATACAAACCATCAGGCGAAGTCTCAAAAATTCCCACAATATTAGATAGTGGTAATGCAAAATCAACGGAAAATAAAAAATCCATAGCGTCAATTGGATAAGTAAAAATACACTTATCGTACAATATCAAATATGATTTTATTATATCAATGACAAGATAACGCAAACTATATAAAATTAATAAAAGAAACTTACGTACTTGGCGCGGAAACAGGCTTGGATCTTGCATCCATTGATAATTCTTATAAAACCAACCCTGTTCTGTTAACCAATTGGAATAACTATCAAATGCCCATCTTATAGAAGTAAACGTAAATTGTATTACATTTTGGACCACTTCATCTTTAACTCTAAGCACAATATAGTTTTTTTTGTCTGTTTGCAAATCTACACATAGACGAAAAAATGATTTATTATTTTCGAGGTTATCGGATATCAAGTCTAAAAAATGTGAATTCTCACTTACCTCAGCAATGACAAACTCTAGGAAATCGTAAAAGTCTGGATTAACAATCAAACAGAAAAACGGATAATAAATGAAATGTTCATAGACAAAAAGAGCCATGTCAAAATATTCTTTTAGATCAATTATGCATAAATCTAAATATTCAATTATATATTTAGCAAAAATTAAAATAGACTTATCCATTAAAGAATCAGCTATCAGACTAGGCCAATTAGTAAAATTGAATGGTTTTCTATTGAAGTTTTTGTTGAACTTAGTGTTGTTATTGTTGAATTTATAAAAAAAATAACAGATATTCTCGATACATAATATATTTAAAAATTTCCACAAAGAAGAAATATATTTTAAAGTTGAGAAAACTAATTTATTTTTATTTTGGAAATAACTATATTTGGATCTGAGTGTGGATCTTAATTTTGATCTGACGGGTATTTTTATAAATCGTTCAACCTTATTGCATAAAACATTAATAGTACCTCTTAAACCTTTCAATCCGTTATGCCAACTAATACGATATAATAACTTATATACATAAACTAGGTTACTATTTGTTGAATTAAGACGAATAAAATATTTATAACTTAGTTTACTTGGAAATATAGGCGTTACTGAACGTTTCAATTCCCAGAGGCGTCTTAATCGGGCTGTAAAGAAAAAATCTTTACTCCATGCAAACCGATCAGGGTTAGTAAGAGCTAGATTAAGTTTCTTTATTTGGGTTAATACACTTTCAGAAATATATAAATAATCAGAGAATAAACTCGTTAAAGTTGAATTTGGACTATTATAAATATATTTCATTGAGGACCAATTACTATTATGACTATTTAATAAAACAGAAGGGTCTAACGGTGAAGAAGAAACAAAACTTTTTTGTTTATAAATTTCAAAAAGTCGAAGAAAATCTGAAAATTGAAAATTTTTAGAACAACCGAATTGTTGTTCTTTTGATCTGGATACTACAAACATCGATCTATTATAATAAGAAATTAAGGAATATTGATCTGTATTAAATAATCCCTTAACTATAAATTTATTTCTATCCAATTCAATATTAGAATAAAAATTACCTTTAATTGAATATTTTTTTAAGATTAATGATTTAAATGTATCTGACTCTATTATATGGAAATTCCAACAAACAATCTGTCTAGACCTTTTAATCCAATTTAATCTATAAATATCCTCTTCTGTTAATTCATGAAATTCTTTTACTCCTAATAATTTTTCTTGCAAAAGTCGATAAACGGATTCTTTTTTAGATTTACTAGATTTAATCTCGGATTTATTCGTGCCAAAAACTGCCTCTCGTTGATAAGATGGATTTTCTACAAATTCCTCTTGTTCATCAGATCGATTTAGTATGTATTCTGAGAAGGAATATATAATATTGGAAAAAATATTTTGTATGGGATCGAAATCTCCATCATATTTTAAATAAAAGTCTTCAAATACAGTTTTTATCTCATAAAATTCAGATTTTATTATTTTTCTTATATGATTTACAATTTCTTGATCTCTCATCCATAGAGAATCATCATGAGAATAAAATTCCCATATGTAAAATTCAACATAGTTTTGAAAAAACTTCCAGTCTTTCTCTGAAAGATTAGTTATCCAATTTATTAAATTATCATAATGAATATGATTCTGATAATTTAAAATCCTTTTCTCATCAGCAACATTACCCTGAAATAATGGTTGTTTTGTTGGAACGGTAATTCCAGCATCAAATAATATTTTTTTACAGAAGCTTAAAACAGTATCATAAAAATAAATTTCAAGTTGTTTTTGAGGAAAATTTATGTTATTATTAATTGATAAATAATAATTGAAATCGTTTTTCCAATAAACATATCTAGACTTTAAAATAAAAAAGTTATAAAATTCGAAAAATAATGCGAGATCCCAATTATATTTGGTCCTCAATTCTCTACGAATTTGTTTTATTTCTTTTTTTGAAAATTTTGATTTAGAAATAATATCATTTACAATAAACTTAATCCCTTTTTTTGAGATTCCTAAATCGTTCTTACTTATGTCCGTTTGTGAAATAAACGAAAAAGGATGCTTTTTTTCAGTAGAAAAAAAACCTCTATTAACAAAATCTCCTTTTTCTTTTATGTAAAACGTATTAACAATTTCTCTCAAATCTAGATTTTTATGTTTGACAAAATTTTTACTGCTTACGCTTAAAACAAAAAATAATACAGCAGCTATTACTGAATAGTCAAAAAAAACAACAAATTTAGATCGAATTTTAGATCGAGACAAGTCCCGTATAATAAGTGAATTCAGAACTTGAAAATCTAATAATTTAGTAATAGATTCAAAATTAGAAAAAATTCCAATTAATAATCTTATAACACTGAAACCCTTCCACCAACTCACAAAAAAATGATGATTATTTATTTCTTCAATATGTAACACTCGATAACCAGATTTAAAATCAGCTGGGAGTTTTGAATTTGTTGTTTTTTCTTGTATTAGTTGTTCTAACTCAAACAACTCCACATTTTTAATATCATCAAATTCGACATCATCTCGTGATTTTCTATCCATATATGAAAATACTCTCTAAAAAATTAATGATCTTTTAAAATTATCTATCTATTTTTTAATAGAATTTTATTTACTTATCAATTTATATATATATATTTTTTTTCACAACTTCAAAATCAGAATACTCTTTACTTTATATATTGTTTTTTTTTACTAAAAAATTTCTATATTTAAACATATATAGAAAGTTAATAAGAATGATCTTCATATATATTATATATCATTTTCTTTTTTTTTTTCAGGTTGTTCATGTTCAACTAAAGTAAAATGTATCTTCAATATAGTATATATTATCAGCAGCTAATTTGACAAGTCTTTTTTTTTTCGGTTGTTCAACAAACCCACCCTTGAAAATAGAAAATTGAACATCTACTTTGTATTCTTGGTTTTGTAAAGAATAGTTGTGAACTCCTAGAGATTACGTAATTGAAAAGTCATTTGAATACAGGAAAAAAAAAAAATTCAAAATAAAAAAGTTTTATAATAGGCGAACGACGGGAATTGAACCCGCGAATGATGGATCCACAAACCATTGCCTTAATCCACTTGGCTACGTCCGCCCTGTTTTAAAGGGCTTTTTTTTTTTATCTTTTATTTAAACTTGACTCTTTTTTTTTTTTTAGCAAAGGCCAAATATGTAGTAAGATTCGGCCTTTGCTGAAATTAAAAATCTATTGTATCAAAAGATTATCCATTTATAGAAGGAGCTTCGACAGAAGCTAAATCTAACGGGAAGTTGTGAGCATTACGTTCATGCATAACTTCCATACCTAGGTTAGCACGGTTGATAATGTCAGCCCAAGTATTAATTACACGACCCTGACTGTCAACAACAGATTGGTTGAAATTAAAACCATTTAGGTTGAATGCCATTGTACTGATACCTAGTGCAGTAAACCAGATACCTACAACAGGCCAAGCAGCTAGGAAGAAGTGTAAAGAACGGGAGTTATTGAAACTAGCATATTGGAAAATCAATCGACCAAAATAGCCATGAGCTGCTACGATATTGTAAGTTTCTTCTTCTTGACCAAACTTGTAACCTGCATTAGCAGATTCATTTTCGGTAGTTTCTCTGATCAAACTAGAAGTTACCAAGGAACCATGCATAGCACTGAATAGAGAGCCACCAAATACACCAGCTACACCTAGCATATGAAAGGGGTGCATAAGAATGTTGTGTTCAGCTTGGAAAACAATCATGAAGTTGAAAGTACCGGAAATACCAAGAGGCATCCCGTCAGAAAAGCTTCCTTGACCAATAGGATAGATCAAGAATACTGCAGTAGCAGCTGCAACAGGAGCTGAATATGCAACAGCAATCCAAGGACGCATACCTAAACGGAAACTAAGTTCCCACTCACGACCCATGTAGCAAGCTACACCAAGTAAAAAGTGAAGAACGATTAATTCGTAAGGACCACCATTGTATAGCCATTCATCAACAGAAGCTGCTTCCCAAATAGGATAAAAGTGAAGACCAATAGCAGCAGAAGTAGGAATAATAGCACCGGAAATAATGTTGTTTCCGTAAATAAGCGAACCAGAAACAGGTTCACGAATACCATCAATATCTACTGGAGGAGCTGCGATGAAGGCAATGATAAATACAGAGGTTGCCGTTAATAGGGTAGGGATCATCAAAACACCAAACCAACCTATGTAAAGACGGTTTTCAGTGCTGGTAATCCAATCGCAGAAACGACCCCATAAGCTTGCGCTTTCGCGTCTTTCTAAAATTGCGGTCATGATAATTTTGGTTTTTTTGTAGAATTTATGAAGTTCCCAAGCTTAAAATAGGCTTGTTACTTTTATTATAGCACAAGCCAAAGCTTGTTGTCAACCTTACGACTAAAGAAAAAAAAATCAAACTTTTTTTGTTTTTTTTGATACCAAAATTGAATTATTAAATTGAAGTTGAAAACTACTTGGAACTTTTATGAATTTTTTTCATATTGGGTTGCCCGGGGCTCGAACCCGGAACTTGTCGGATGAAAGTGGATTTTTTCTTTCCCTAATTAGTTGGACTGACAAAATCTCTTCCCAAACCGTACTTGCTATTTTCATAGCACACGGCTTTCTCTGTGTATATTTAGAATAGAAACATATAGAAACTAATCCTAGAATCTTTTTTTTTCTTTTTTAAGAGTAGCTTTCTAGTACTATGTCGATTGATAAACTCATATATTGTCCCTAAAAGAAAGCAAAAAGACTAACTTTAAATCAAACTTAGTTTTGATCAAGAAATCACTTTTGTAATATCTGAGGACCAAAATCGTTTTTTATCCATTGGATCCTTGGAATAAAATAAAGGAAAAGTTTTCTTTTTTCCCAAGGAGGATGACACATCAGAAACAATTTTTTTCCAAATAATTCGTGTCGTACTTTTATGTTTACGAGCTAATGTTTTTGCACAGGAAAATCGGAGTATATATTTAATTCTATATAAAATATCTTTTTTTCGCAAACCCCCATAATAAAAATAAAAGCTTTTCCAAATTTTATTAAATTTCAATAAAATTTCTTCATCTGTAGATGTAGTCCAAGTCGATCTACTAATAGGATAACCTGAAATATCACAAAACCCCTCTTTTGTTAGAAATTCTATCGGAGATACAATTTGTATGTTCAATTGAATTTTTTTAATAAATGAATAAATTGCAGGGGACCTTTCAAGTGAAATAGAGCGAACTGTTAGTAATTTGGATTCTCTACCAAATTTATAACCCAGAAAAAAAAAACTAGTTTTTTTCAATTGCTTTGTTGAGAACCTGAAAGGTTCAATCCATAAATGCGTATAATACTGCCACATATTCAAAATATAATATATCCAGTTTGTATAATGAAAATAAAAGCCTTCTGAAACAATAATAAAACGATTTTTATATCGTAAAAAATGAATACAGTTGTTTTTGTTATAGATCCTTTTTTCTGATAAAAGAACCTGACTTTTATTATTATTACTGATTTTCTCTAATAAATTAATGTGATCAAATAGATTGGATAGAATTAATTTATTTAAAAACCTAGTCAAAAGGGAAGCGAATAAAAATTCTAATTCAAAAATATAAAAGAAATTCCAAGAAAAAATGACGAATCTTTTTCTTTTACTAAAAGAATAAATAAATTTTTCATTTTTAACCCTTTCTTTATATTCATGTGCAACAAATCTTGTTAAATGTAAAAAAGAAGCATCTTTAATTTGTTGGCGAAGAATTCGAATAAAAGATTCTGGATGAATAAAAAGGGGTATTTTAAGATCTAGTATCTGATTTGCGTAAATCAATTTTTCTTCTGCGAAGGAGCAGGTTGAAAAAATTGATTTATAACTTTTCCAGTTAACTAGTTTTTTTGTTCGTTCTGATTGTATTAATAAAAAAGTTTCTAAAACCATATTAAATGCTTTCAGTAGATAACAATCTAGTTTTGAGCAAATAGATTTATCAGAAACTGATGTATTAATAATTTTTTTTGAATAATTCAAATTACGTATTCTATTGATCAAACGTCTTATAACTAAAAAACTATATCTGTCATTTAGAACAGACTCTTTTGGTAGATTCATTTTTGATTTATCAAAAGAACTATCAGAAGTCGCTACATAAAAATCTTTCTGAAAAAGAAGTGGATACAAAAAACATTCTTGACGTGTTACCTTTTTTGAAATATTTTCAAAAATTATTAATATTTTGTCTGTTATTTTCATTGGAACAAGTTTTAATAAATCTAAATCTTCTTAATACACCGTGCAATCTTTTTTTCGATAATTTACTGAATAAAAAAAAGTTTATTTCAAAATGATTGCTCTTCCAATCAACCAATAATTTTTTAATTTTTGTGATTGGTAAACTGGTTATTTCGACACATTTTTTTAATTGAGTGTTTAGGATTCTTCTCAGGTATTCTATATAGAATCTCGTAATAGATTTATAAAAACCTCTCTTAAATCAGTTACTGATTAGCATTTAACAACCAACCATTGAAGAGATTACAGAATTGTTTTTTTCTTTTTTCTGAGGGGACGCTCGTTCCTCCGGTTTCGTTTACCTCTGATTCAAGCCTCACAAGCCTTATCCATTAACCCATCGACCTTTCTCATTACCCCAAAAAAAAGTTTTCAATTGAATCAAATTCTTTTTTTTTTATATACACATTAATTTTTTCTATATACACATTAAATGTATATATCTTTTAGATAAATGTATATATCTTTTAGATTAAAAATGCGGCGAGAATTCGACATGCTTTTTTTATTCCTTTTTTTTATCTTTGGAAATTAGTCGTGATCGTATTAATTAACCCTTCTGAATGGGGTTGGATGATTTTTTTCATCCTAGTGTGTGAAATCACTCAGTCGCACTTAAAAGCCGAGTACTCTACCATTGAGTTAGCAACCCACTTGCTTTTTTATTGTTTTACAAAATTTTTAGTAATTGATAATGTTCGTAAAACAAATTTACACTTTATTATATGTAATAAGAAGAGTAATTGTCAATATGAAACTGTTTCAAATCCTATTTAGGTCTTTTTTTTTCTAAATAAAAAAGATTTCGAAAAAAAAAAAAAAGAAAAGCATTTTTCCCTTGTATTACAAGTTTCCCCAAATACTTTAAATTTAGGGAAACTACTTTCTAATATTCTAGAAATATTATTTCTTATGATAATCTATTTTTGTAATTTTATAAAAAAATTCAAGATATTTTGAGTAATTTATTTTGGAAAGATAATTCTTTAAAGGAATAAAAAAAACCAAATAGAAATACAAAAAAATGAAAAAACCCGGATAATACAAAAACATTTGCAATGAGTTAAAAAAAGATATCATTTATTTCACCCTACAAAATTAAATTTACTTTGGTCATTTGTTTTGTTCTATTTATTATTATTAATAATTTTTGTGAAATCTTGATAAAAAAATTTCCAAACTTTCTTTTTTTTTTTTTGATAGAAATAAAAAAACAATATACATATATTGTTTCTTCTATAAATTATAAAAATTAATCTTTTCGATGTCCACTTTTTCTATTTTATAAAAATACAAATCATAAATAGTTTTTCAGTAAAGAAGGCGATAGATTCCAAAAATTATCTAAATGACCCATAAAAAATAAATACAAAAAAACTTTAATTTTTATTTAAAGCAAATAAATAAAAATTAGACAGATGAACCCAAAGTTTGACTCACTTACTCTTTTTCGTTTTAGAACCCCATATATTCACAACTTTTTTTTTGACTTTAATCAACTAGAAAATAGAATTGAAATTACGCATATATACTATATATGTAAAAAAAAAAATAGACAAAGAACCAAGACCATAAAATGAATAAATTTATTTGTTTTATTTTAATTATGATTACTACTTTAAGTTAAGTGCGTTTTAAATCAAATTATTTGTAAATGATTTTTTCGCCGCATACATAATATCAACCGTAATCGTTCTTACATTTTTTTGTCTTGCAAATTTTTCAGTATTTCTTTTAATTTTATCCCTTACAAAACCAGGAATTTTTTGTAATTCAATCTGGCTCTCAACAGTCCAATAAAATTTGGTCTTTTTATATAATAATTTAGTTAAAACTTTTTTGTTCTCATGACCACCAAAAACATCTAGAAGATGGTCTTCCATACCTAACGTGAATGAATTATAAACTAAATCCGCTATTTGATTAGTTCCTTCAAAGCCTAAGAAAGGACGATACCCTAATGGAAAATTCTGGATATGAACTGGTGATGAAATAACCCCACAAGGGATTCCGAGGCGCTTACCAATATGACGTTCCATCTGGGTACCAAAAATAGCTGATGGCTCAAGCCGAGAAATTGTGTTTGCTACTTCAGCATGATCTTCCGTGATAATAATTTCATCACAAAAGTCTTGAACTTGTTCTTTGAACCAAATGCTATCATGTTTGCAAAAAGTACCTGCACAACTAACATGAATTCCCATTTCTCGGACCATTATTTTAGTCATCGAAGCAGCATGAGTTGCATCACCAAAAACCACAGCTTTTTTACCTGTTAAATTTTGCCAATCAGTAGATTGAGAAAACCAAGCAGCATGGGAAACAAATTTCGTTTGATAATCTATATAAGATTCAAAATCAAATGTTTTTTTCAAAAAGAATGGCGCTAGCTTATTAACATTTTTTTGTACTTGTCGAATGAAATCTGCTGTATCAATTATACCCATCGGTGTTGTTAATATATAAGGCATACCAAAATCTTTCTGTAGAAATGAGGCAGTCATTAAACCCACTTCACGGTAGGGAACTATATTGAACCAAGCTTGTGGTAAGTTTAGAAGATTTTTAACAGAAGCTCCTTCAGGAATTATCTCATTAATTTTAATACCCAAATCTTCTAATAATCGTTTTAATTCACGAGAGTCGTGTTGATTGTGAAATCCTAATGTAAATATACCTATTATATTAACCGATGGTACAGTTGTCACAGATTGATTTTTTAAAAATCCTTGTTCACGTGCTTTGAGCAAGTAATACCGAACGATTTGTTCCAAAGTTCGATCGGCTGCTTGAAACTCATTAACTCGATAATGATTAACATCTGCGAGAATTACATCTGACCGAGCAGATAACGAAGCTCGATTTACAAAATTTTGCAGATCCTCCTGCAATATACTAGAAGTACACGTGGGTGTTAAAACAATAAGATCAGGTCTTTGCTCTTTATCTTTTCTGAGAATATTTTTAAAAACTTTTTCCTTCGATCCACGAGCAAGTACATAACGATCTATAATACTAGCGGTAACTGGAGTAAAATCCCGTTCCCTTTCTAACATAGAACGCATAACATTGAAATAATCATCTCCGAGGGGAGCATGCATTATAGCATGAACATTCTTAAAAGAACTAGCTACTCGCAATATACCAACATGAGCTGGACCGGTATACATCCAATAAACTAACTTCATATTAATTACTTTTTGATCCCTTTCTATTTTTTTTTTTTTATAAGAACAAATTTAATTATTTCTTTTTTTTTTTTCTATGTGGATGTAGTCAAATCAGCCCGTTGAAATCAAAATTTATTTTATATCGTATTACGTTTTATTCTTTTTTAACAAGAAATTCAATAAATTTAGTTCTAATTTTTACTTTAAGTCTGTTTTTTATTTCGTTAAAAAGGACAGATTATCTATACTCCTCTGGGACGGAAGGATTCGAACCTCCGAATAATAGGACCAAAACCCATTGCCTTACCACTTGGCCACGCCCCAAAAAAATTTGAATAGTAACTTTCATTTAGCTATACTCTATATTATATTTTTATAGAAATTCTTTTTGTTTTTTTTTTTTGCCTTTTGCCATGTATGCTCAAAGATTATTTGAGATTTAAATAAAAAGAGAGAAATAAAAAAAATGAAAGTTTGAAAATTTTTTAGTTAAAATCTTATTTTCATGCTAAACTGTATTAAGTTTCATTTTTTTTGTAAATAATAAAAATAATAAATAAGGATTTTAATCATGTATAGCATCTATATAGAAAACAATTTAATTTTTGATAGTTTTTGTTTTGCGAAGCTACCTGAAGCTTATGCAATTTTTGATCCAATTGTAGATATAATGCCAATAATACCCTTACTTTTTTTTCTATTAGCCTTTGTATGGCAAGCCGCAGTAAGTTTTCGATGATACTTTCTTTTTTTTTTAGATCAAGAAACTCAGATTGTAACTTCTATATCTTGTATTGATCTGTATAATTTCGAGTTCTAGACTATAATTAGTTTTTTTTCGTTTAATTATTTCCCTTTTTTTGAGTTAAGGGCGGAGGTAGTGTACTCCGCCTTTCGAATCGGAAAAAAAAAAGGCGGTTAAAGATAGATTTTTTTCTTCAGAAAAAAAAAAAAACTGCAAATAATAAATAAACTTCATAAAGTTAATAAAAATTATCTTTCGTTCATTTGTTGGAGAAATGGCAGAGTGGTTGATCGTGACGATATCGAAAATCGTTTTAACTTACGTTAACGAGGGTTCAAATCCCTCTTTCTCCTTACCAATAGTATTTAAATACAACAAATATTTGTTTTAGTTTTAAGTTTTTTCTATTTTTTTTCTTCCTGCACTTACAGAGTAGGAACTAAATATGGTATAACTAATTGGAAGACAATTCATTTTACAACCTTAGTAATGATCCTGGAGATTAGGTCATGCTCACTCTTAAGCTATTTGTTTATACAGTAGTTATTTTTTTTGTTTCTCTGTTCGTTTTTGGTTTTTTATCGAATGATCCCAGTCGTAATCCTGGTCGTAAAGAATAAAAATCTTTCGACGGTACATAAAAAAATATTAAGATTTATTTTGTAGTTTTGGATATTTAAAATAAAGGAGAGAGAGGGATTCGAACCCTCGGTACAAAGGTATTTCGTACAACGGATTAGCAATCCGACGCTTTAAACCTCTCGGCCATCTCTCCGGAAGATAAAATAGAAAAAAAAAAAAAGAAATAAAACAAAAATGAAGACTAATCCTAGCACATGATTAGTCTTCATTTTTAGTCCTTTCTTGTAAAAAAAAAAAATTATTGAGACAATGCTAAGCCCAATCGAACAGCAAAAATGCTAGTTATCAAAGCACTAACAAGAGCTATCATAATTTGACCATCAGATAAGGAAGTCATTATTCAATATTCTCCTTTTTTATGTTTTATATTCAATTGGATTTATAAAGCAATTTAATTTAATGCCTTTAAAATGGATCAGAAAAAAACGTTTCAGTATTTATTGTACTGATGTTATTCTACTATAGCTATTAAATGAAAAAAAAAAATAACTCTGATCTTAAATTGTCATATGGATTAATGAATAAAAAAAGATTTAGAATTATATGGTCGGTATTTTCATTCAATATACAAAGAGCTTAATATCTGTCTCACTCTATCATTTAAAAATTTCAATATTTTTAAGGGGTTTTGTTATAATGAATTGAGAACTTATTGCACAACTGGTTGTTTTAGCTCTTATAGTTGTATCAGGACCATTAATAATTGCTCTACTAGCATCACGAAGAGGAAACCTATGACTTCCACATGTGATCTTCAGAATAATACGTAAAAATACTGAATGAACCAAAACATTTAGGGGCGTGAATTCAGAAGTGGGGAGGGTTCGGAATCATAAATCTTTATGAAATGTTAATCAAAAGTTTCGTTTGAACAGCAGCTAGTATAATAAAAGGTAAAAATAAACGTAGATAAATAGCAATAACAGGAAAAAAAATTGCTTTGACTCGATCAAAATTTGCCTCATTCTAGCAGTCCCCACCCCTCCCCCCACCCAGCCTAAAAAATTAATGTTTTATTTTGATTAAATCGTATCAAAAAATTTTAATTAAATCATAAAACTTGCATGGAACTTTGTGGAATGAAAAATTTAAAAACTATTGGACATATAAATGAATCTTCATATATAATATAGTAATAGCGGGTGTAGTTTAGTGGTAAAAGTGTGATTCGTTCCAACGTTAATAAATAAAATTAACAAATATTCGGATTTCGTGAAAATCCAAAAACTTTATTTCTGTCGGAGAAAAGAAGCCTCCCCTATAATAGATTAAATAGGAAAAACAAACTAGTTCTCCATTTCCAAATTTAAGAGTATTGAGAAGCAAAATAGTATTTTATTGATCCATAAATTCTTTAATGGAGTCTAATTAATGGATAGGCAATCAAAAAGCTTATTCTCATCGTAACTAAATCATTACAATCATATTGAATGAATAACAGCTGCAGATAAAGTTATCTTAGTTTACTAAGATTCTTAAGCGAAAAACAAAGCTCGGTAGGAGAATTAATATTATCCTTAAGATTAGAAACAAAAGAAATAGAGAACGAAATAATTTAAAAGAAAAATAGAATGAAATTAATTTATTTTTATATATATTAATTTCATTCTATTTTTCTTTTTTTGGGGGATCATCTGAGAAGTAAATATTTATCTTAAATTATGATTAAGATAGCAACACTGACGTAGATGTCATGAATCTAGGAAAAAAAAATTCATGAAGGAGCCGAATGAAAAGAAACTTTCATGTTCGGTTCTGAATTAGAGGTGTTTAGTCATATTTAAATTGAGAACATCGACTATAACCCTTAGCCTTCCAAGCTAATGTTGCGGGTTCGATTCCCGCTACCCGCTATAGACAATACATCAAACTAGTTTAATGAAGAATAAAGATAAATTATACATGAATTTTTTCATTTTCTTTTATTAACTTTCCTTCTTCTCGGTAATAGATTTCTTCCAATCAGAAAGATCTATGTACCGAGAATGGAATAAGGAAAGCGCGTCCATCGTCTAATGGATAGGACAGAGGTCTTCTAAACCTCTAATATAGGTTCAAATCCTATTGGACGTAATCTTCTTAACAATTAAAAAATTTTAGTGTCAGGATAATAGATAATAAGTAGGCATCTAATCAAAAAAAAAAAAGAAAATAACTTTGGATTAGTTGTTTTTTTTAGCTTTTTTTAATTAGTTACTTGTCTTGAAGCATAAATAATTGAAGATATTCTTTAATTGCTTGTTTCAAAATATCTTCAGCTTGTTGTGTAAAAGTTTTTGTAGAACGGATAATTTCCCCAAATTGAGGCCTGTTTGTTACTATAAATTCACGTAACTGGATCAAAAAGATCTTGACTCGATCCACCTCTAATACATCTAGATATCCATTTACTCCAGTATAAATTGTAGCTACTTGCTCTTCAACAGATAAAGGAGCTGATTGAGACTGTTTAAGTAATTCACGTAATCGTTGACCCCTTGCTAATTGATTTTGTGTAGCTTTATCAAGATCTGAAGCAAATTGCGAAAAAGCTTCAAGTTCTGCAAATTGAGCTAATTCTAACTTCAATTTACCGGATACTTGTTTCATAGCTTTTATCTGAGCAGCAGATCCTACTCTTGATACGGAAATACCAACATTAATCGCCGGTCGAATACCAGCATTAAATAAATCCGCGGATAAAAAAATTTGACCATCAGTAATAGAAATTACATTTGTCGGGATATAGGCTGAAACATCTCCAGCCTGAGTTTCAACTATAGGTAAAGCAGTCATACTTCCTTCACCTAACTCAGAACTTAATTTAGCGGCTCGTTCTAAAAGACGAGAATGAAGATAAAAAACATCTCCAGGATATGCTTCTCTACCAGGCGGTCTTCTTAACAATAATGACATTTGTCGATAAGCCTGCGCTTGTTTGGAAAGATCATCATAAATAATCAAAGTATGTTGGTTACGATACATGAAATACTCAGCCAAAGCTGCTCCGGTATAAGGAGCAAGGTATTGTAAAGTCGCAGGTGAATTTGCAGATTCTGCAACTATAATTGTATATTCCATTGCACCACGTTCTTGAAAGGTATTGACTACTTGAGCAACAGAAGAAGCTTTTTGGCCAATAGCGACATAAACACATACAACATTTTGACCTTTCTGATTCAAAATTGTATCGGTTGCTACTGCTGTTTTACCAGTCTGTCTATCTCCAATAATTAATTCCCGCTGCCCACGTCCTATAGGAATCATGGCATCAATAGCAATAAGTCCAGTTTGCATAGGTTCATATACGGAACGTCTTGAAATAATACCAGGTGCAGGAGATTCAATTAATCTATATTCAGACGCTGAAATTGAACCTTTACCATCAATAGGTTGAGCTAAAGCATTAACAACACGACCTAAATACGAATCACTAACAGGAATCTGCGCAATCTTACCCGTTCCTCTTACCGAACTTCCTTCTTGTATCATTAAACCATCACCCATTAAAACAACCCCAACGTTATCTGATTCCAAATTCAGTGCAATACCAATAGTCCCGTCTTCAAACGTAACCAGCTCACCTGCCATTACTTTGTCTAGACCATAGATACGAGCAATGCCGTCTCCAACTTGAAGCACGATTCCTATATTCAAGATTCTTATTTCTTGACTATAGCATTCAATTTGTTTCCGAATGATACTACTAATTTCGTCAGGTCTAATATTTATATTCACCATTAGATTTTTTTTTTATCGTTTTTTGATAAGAAGAACTACCGTCTAATCAATTGGTTTTTCCATAGCCCGGAATAGGCCAATATGATAATCAATCTTGCGTGATTGTAATTCTCTGTTCTAACGATTTTACAAACTTTCTTAAGCCCTTTCCAGAGCCAGACGAGAAACTTCTTGTCGAACTTGCTCAATTGCTCGTTGTTCCTCGAATCGAATGGTATAATTTTTTGACTCTTCCAATCGTTTTGAATCTCCATCGGCGGCATCAATAAAATCTTGTTTTTCTTTTTCCATCTGTGCAAGTCCGTTAGACCTGATATCCTCTGCTTTACCTTTTGCTTGTTGTAAACGAGACCGGGCTTGTTTAAGTTTCTCAGTAGCTTCTTCATATCGTTCTTCCGCATCACGAATGGTACTAAATATGGTTCGTTTACGATTATTAAATAAATTACATAATGAAGTAGATTCTATATTTACCGACAAATAATATATGATTTTATATTGTGATAATTACTAATCTCTTCCCAAACCGAACATGAATCTTTCGATTCATTCGGCTTTCCTGCTCCTAGCTATTTATCAGCGGAGCCTGCCCCTCTACTAGGATTTAAATTGAAATTTTATCTTCTCAATCCTTTTTTTATCAAGGGCTCTCGTGACAACAAAAACTAGTTAGTTATCCATAAAATTGTTTATTCGAATCAAATATATAATATTTAAACAGGTTGTCAATATAGCAATAAAAATTCCTTTAAATTTAAAGGATTTTTTCGAGAAAAAAAAAAAAAGGTTGAATCCATAATCCAAAATCATTTTGATATGAGTGTTATATATCAAATGAATTTAATGATTCTATTTTTAGAATACACTTTTCTATATATTGGAGAAAGAAAACCCATCAAATTTATTGCTCAGACTTCAAGCGATTTGGCTTTAACCATAAAAATTTTCCCTAATATATTGAGAATTTTTTTTTTTCCCAATAGACCTATCATAAGACGACATGCTCTAGTCCTTAGATATTGTTTATTCGTAAGTAATTCGTTGGGATTTGCACCTATTGGCGAAGATGCAGCTGAATTAGATCAGCTATATTATTCGAAAATACAACCCGCACACACTCCCTTTCCAAAGTAAAATAAGACCGCAAGTACAACACCTAAATTAATGATGTTTATTTCCAAAATATTGGTATTCAAACCAACACTTCCAGCTAAAGGCCAATGATTTGAGGAAATTAAAAAACCATTGACAATTCTCATAATATATCTCTCCCATAATAGGCTATGAATTTCATGCGATCCTTTACTAAAAAATCCCGTATGGAATCATAAATCTTGATAGGATTTTGTTACTTGAAAACGATCCTAATCATTCAATATGATTCCGTAAGGAATAAAAAGGGTTTAGAATTTTTTATTAAACCCTAGACAGTAACTATTTTAACTATTTTAACTAAAAAAAAAGGCTTATTTTGTAATTATGGATTTCTTATTGTTTTACCATTTTTAGAAATAGTTAAATCAAAAATGATAAAACAAAGAGAAAACATTTTTACATAACTACGGTTTATTTAATAGGAATATTTTGTTTACACAAAAGGATTTGCAAATAGAAGTGCTAGCGCTACAACCAATCCATAAATAGTCAAAGCTTCCATGAAAGCTAAACTTAACAATAATGTACCGCGAATTTTACCTTCCGCTTCTGGTTGTCTTGCAATTCCTTCTACAGCTTGACCAGCTGCAGTGCCTTGACCCACACCAGGTCCAATCGAAGCCAGCCCGACAGCCAAACCAGCAGCAAGAACAGACGCAGCCGAAATTATAGGATTCATATTAATCTCCTTAGATTAAATTGGATAGATTTCATTCGTTTATGAAATTACTTTTTTTACGTTTCATCCCGTTGGAACAAAAAAACTAGAAATTTTCGATATATCTAAAAAAAATGTATATATATATAACTGCAAAAATTTTTACATTTGTGAAAAGTATCGATAGAAAGAGAAATCTATTTATTTGGACGTAGCCAAAATGCTTTCTACTAGTTAACAATATTTCTTTTTCTTTAAAAGTTATTCCCCCAAAGAATAAAAATAAAAGAACTCTTTTATGTAAGTAATATATATTGAAGAAAGTACTGTAGATTGATTATAATGAATTCATTCAAAATTGAAAACTCATTTATTAACTTCTGATCATTCTGAAAAAACTACGTATATTACTATTTACTTGAATTTTCTTTTTTATTATGTAAAAATAACGACAAAAATAAGAAATTAATGATGACCTTCCATAGATTCTCCAATATAAGCTGCAGCCAAAGTTGCAAAAATTAAAGCTTGGATACCACTTGTGAATAATCCTAAAAACATCATAGGTATTGGAACTACTAGAGGTACCAATGAGATTAAAACTGCAACTACCAATTCGTCAGCTAGTATATTTCCAAAAAGTCGAAAACTTAATGATAAGGGTTTGGTAAAATCTTCGAGAATATTGATTGGTAACAGTATTGGAGTTGGCTGAATATATTTACCAAAATAACTTATACCTCTCTTTTGCAAACCTGCATAGAAATATGCTATGGAGGTCAGTAAAGCTAAAGCAACAGTAGTATTGATATCATTTGTTGGTGCAGCTAATTCGCCGTGAGGTAATTGAATAATTTTCCACGGAATAAGAGCACCCGACCAATTAGAAACAAAAATAAAAAGAAATAATGTACCAATAAAAGGAACCCAAGGACGATATTCTTCTTCCCCTATCTGCGTTCGAGTTAAGTCTCGAATGAATTCCAAAACATATTCTATGAAATTTTGACTACCCGTAGGGATTGTTTGTAAATTACGAGTAGACACAAGCGAAAAACCAAGCAATATACCCATAACTACCCAAGACGTTATTAAAACCTGTGCATGAACTTGGAAAGTACCTACTTCCCAATAGTAATGTTGACCCACTTCCACACCTGCTATTTGATATAAATCATTCATCGTAGTTGCGGTTAATTGTTGAATATTCATAGATCCCCTTTTCTTATCGATTCATTCCGATGAAAAAAATTAAAAATGATGCTAACAAAAAAAAATTGCTTGTAATACGTTTTCTATTTGTCTCATTATTTTTACGAGTGAGGCATAGAATCAAGATCCAAAAATAGTTTCATTTTTTTCTAATATTTCCATACTTTAGACTCAAATTTTGGCAAGGTTATCCATGAGTTTCTATTTTTTTTTTTTTTCTTCAAAATAGAATACTTAGTTAGTAAGTAACTAATCACGCAGCATCATCATTTATTAAATGATATATATCAATGAAACAAGTACACATTAAATAAAAACTTGTAAGTTAACTTATCTATAATGAAACTAAGATTTATCAAAAATACTAAAATTAGAATATTTTTTAATTGAATTATCCCTTAGTTCGAACCTACAAAAAGTAAATTGAATATTAATAATTTTTTTAGGAGGTAATCTCATTAGGCCGACCTTCACGAATTGCAGATGCTAATTCATGAAGTATCCAGCGAACTGAAGATCGCGCGTCATCATTAGCTGGAATCGGAATATCAACAAGATCTGGATTACAATCTGTATCAACAATACAGATTGTTGGAATTCCCAAAATCCTACATTCTTTAATAGCAGTTAATTCCTTATGTTGATTAACAATAATCACAATATCAGGTAGAGTTGTCATATATTTAATTCCACCTAAATATTTTTGTAATGAAGATAATTGTTTTTTAGCTACTGCAGTTTCTCTTTTTGGAAATCGACGAAGTCCGCCCAAATTCTGTTTCTTTTCCAACTCTTCAAATTCTTGGAGGCGTGTTTCAATAGTAGACCAATTGGTTAACATGCCACCAAGCCATTTTTGATTTACATAATGGCATCTAGCTTTGGAAGCTGCTAATTTTACCAAATCAGACACCTGGTGGTCCGTACCTACTACCATAAACTGTTTTCCTTCATTTGCTGCATTAAACAATAAATCACAAGCTTCCGATAAAAAACGAGCAGTTTGAGTTAGATTTAAAATATGAACACCTTTCTGTTCTGTGAAGATATAAGGTGCCATTTTAGGATTCCATTTCTGTACCTGATGACCAAAATGAACCCCCGCTTTCATCATTTCTTCTAGATCAATGTTCCAAGTTTTTCGTTGCATTTTTTTTTACTTTTTTTTTACTTTTCTTTTTGTCTACCAAACTTAATTTTTTATGTTCTGATGAAACCTTTTGGTTTTTATGTCTAAATTCCGAACTTCCAGTACCAGCCGGAATTATTCTTCCAACAATTACATTTTCTTTCAATCCTTTTAACCAATCAACCCGACCTCGAATAGCAGCTTTAGCTAAAACTCGTGTGGTTTCTTGAAAACTAGCTTCTGCTAAGAAACTTGTAGTATTCAGAGATGCTTTTGTTATTCCCAAAATAATGGGTTTATACACAATGAATTGCTCTGAAATACGATTCATTCTTTGAATCCGTGGTAATTCAATTAACTCTCCGGGTAAAAAAATATTGCACAATTCACCCTCCAGGATTAGAACTTTGGAAGTCATTTGGCGAACGATAATCTCAATATGCTTATCCGCTATTTGTACACCTTGAGACCGATAAACTCTCTGAATTTGATCTACTATATTCGTTCCACTTTCTTGAAGACTCAACTGGGTACTAATATAATGGTTTCCGATATATCCAATTAATTTGTCGATACTTCTCTTCCAACCTAAAAAACCTCTTTCCAAATTAATTGAAATTGAATTGGGTGAACGAGCTTCTAATAATTGTTCCACTTTTGGTAGACCTTGAATAATATCGGAAGACTTCAATCTTTCATATGTAAGTGTTATTAATGTATCTCCCTCCCGAAAAATAGCGCCATAATTTTTATGAACAATTGTTCCTTCACTAACCAAATATGGTTCGGACAATCGAGAAATAAAAGAATTTTTGTCAATAGCTATCATTTGACCAGATTGAGAAGATCTTTTCTCTGCAAATAAACAAACATCTTTGAACACAAACTGTCCGAGCTTATATAATACGGAATCTACTTTCTCATCTTTATACCAATTTGATGAGAATATAGAAACTATTTTTACTTTTCCATGATATATCGAATAATAATGATATGAAAATCCGATCTCATCTGATAAAAATTGGTAAGAGATATCATAAGTATCTTTCAGACCGCTTTTTTTTAAATTGTTTGAAAAACTATTTTTACCTATCCAATGTTTTAACTTTGGAATAAAAAAACCTTGTAATTGATGTAAGTTACCCAAAAAACCTCGAAAAGGCTGGGTTTCTGAACTCAAACTTTTACTAAAAAAGAGTACCGGGTGGTTTTGTTTATTTTTGAAATCTCGAGAAAATAAGTTTGAATTCTCTGTGAAAGCTTTTTCCAATTCATTTGACAAATATTGATTTTTTAACGCACCTTTGATTCGAGACTCCTTACTACTCCAACCCTTTGAAGTTAACTTTTCTGAATCTGTAAATAAAAGATTCCGGTAAAAATCTGAAGTTGATAACATAACAATGCTTTTCTTTTCATCTGATACTAGTCGAATAGTACCGTGCTTTTTGATCCATAATTGATTCTTGGAATAAAACAACATAGCATTGGAAGGGGGTTTCTTGCCAAAAAATTTTGCTAAATTATTACTAGTGTTTTCTACAAAAAAAGAAGCATTAGGTTCCGTTAAACTTATTTGTAAGAAACACCTACAAGTTTTTTTAATTGCTAGTTTCAGAAGAGAAATATGTATGATTTTTTTAAGCGCTTTATTTTTCCAATTGGGAATTAAACAAGTTTGAACCAATTGAATATTTCTATTACGACGCGATATAACTCTCTCACCATCCCTATATAAGAGGTATTGAGTGATTCGAAAATTAACTAAATCTTGTTTATTAAACAAACTCGAAACCGGAATCCTTGCATAAAAATCATTTGATATAACATATTCGAATACGGGTCTAATAAAAATAAAACCTTTTTTCTTAATAGGCGTAACCCATTGTAAATAAGTCCATGTATTGAATTGAACGTTATCGAATATGAATCTATGAGGTGGTACCAATGCATTATTTTTTTTATATACATTACGAATGTTCTTCAAATAATAAAGAGTTCCAGGCAAGATTCGTATTTCGTATGTATCTTTTATTTTTTTTATTTGTACTAATCCGCCGATACGACTAGTAATAGTGGGCGTAATCTGTGTATTTTCATAAATAATACTGTTGTTTGAAATTAAAATAGACGAAGAATTATATACAATATATCGTTCTTCAGGAATTAAGAAAAAAGTACCTCCTCGGAAAATTTCATATTTTTTTTCCCAAATTCTACTTGTTTTATTATTTATAATATTATTTTGAGCTGCGACGGAATTAACCTTTACAGTACCATATCGAATTATTCCTGAAACATTAGTCTGATATTCAGGATTATCAAAAACAGCAAAGATTTCGTCATGTTTCAATACGTGATTCTTAGGTATTCCAAGAACAAAAGAAGCATAAAAAACTTTGTTATCACAAGCTTTTTTTCGTTCAACCAATAAGAAAATTTCTTTTGTTCTTTTATTATATTTGATTTTGGACTTGGAGATAATGATGATAGAATCTGAAAAATTTGACAATCGTTTAGTCAATTTAGAATCTATGATAGAAGAAGTACAATCTTGCTCATCTTTATCAAAAAGACCCTTTTTCGCTAATTTAAAGTCATCCCTACTTTCTAGGGGATTTACTAATAAAACAGATCCAGTAAGGTTTTTTTTATAATCAATTCTATCCATATCTTTATAGAAATAGAAAGGTTTTTTATTAAATTCATGAATAATTCCGGATAAAATCCATAAATGACCTGTTTTAAGCACAGTATGAATAGTGCTTTTCTTTTGTTCGGGCAAGTGACATACAATTGTACTCCAATGCAGTTCACCGGTAAGGTTGGAATAAACATTTTTTTCAACCGTTTCCTTAATAGGAGGGTTAGCAGTACGTACTTCTGCAATAATCTGTTTGGCTTCGATGTAGTGGTTATTTTGAATAAGAATAAGACTTTCAGAGGGAATAAGTAAATCATGTTTTTCATTTGTATTTTCAACGCGAACCGGTAAACTTTCCTCACAGATCCAAGCAGGATATCCATGTCTTGTACGAGTTGGAGAAATCAAATTCGGATTGAAATTAATAATACCGCTAATTGGAGTTCTTATATGTTCTGCAATATCTCCCGTAAAAACCCCTCCAGTATGAAAAGTTCTTAACGTTAATTGAGTTCCTGGTTCTCCAATTGATTGTCCGGCAATAATACCTACCGCTTCACTTAATTCAACCAAATCATGCTGATGAAGACTCCATCCGTAACATAATTGACAAACCCAAGCAAAACCTTTGCACACTAAAGGGGACCGAATCGAAAGAGGTTGACTTGGAATTAGTACTAATTTTATAGCAAGTTCATTACTTATATCCTGATTTCGTATAGCAATACATCGTTGATCCCAATAGACACTTTCTGCTAATACACGTCCAATTAGTCTTTGATGAGATATAGTTCGTATAGATTGATCATCATTTTGTGAAGAACTGAAAGAAATCCCTTTAAACGTTTTACAATCTTTCTTACGCACAACAATATGTTGAACCACTTCAACAAGTCGACGTGTAAGATATCCAGCATCTGCTGTGCGTACCGCAGTATCCACAACACCCTTCCGAGCACCATAACAAGAAATTATATATTCTGAAAGAGAAAGCCCTTCTCGAAAATTACTTTGGATAGGCAGGTCAATAATTTGGCCTTGGGGATCAGACATCAATCCCCGCATACCCACCAATTGATGAATCTGGGATATACTTCCGCGAGCTCCTGAAAAAGACATCATATGAACTGGATTTGAAGGATCACTAATATTAAAGTTAGGGTTCATTTCCCGTTTCAAATATTCACTAGTAGCATACCAGGTCTCAATCAATTGACGTAATCGTTCTACGGCATTTATACCTCCAGCTTGATAACTTTGTTCGGAAATAGAACCTTGTTGTTCCGCATCGCGTATCAGCCATGTTTTAGAAGGCGAAGATACTAAATCATCAATTCCTAATGAAATAGAAGCTTTGGTAGCTTGTTGAAAACCTAAAGTTTTTAATTGATCTAGAACATTTGTTGTATATGTAACTCCAAAGTAAGCTATTAATCTGCTTATTATGTGTTTTATGACAGTTTTATCTACAAGTCTGTTATAAAAAGGTAATTTTGCTTGATCTGCCATTATTGGACCCTCAAACCTATAAAAAAAATTAATAAATTAAGTGGTAATTTTAAACGATTCATTAGATATGTCAAACGTTTCTTTAATTGCTTCCTCAAACTAGAAAAGGATGTTCTAGTTGATGGAAAAAAAAAAAAAAAAATTGATCAAACTGGTATGACTGGTCTTGATTTTTCTCGATATGGAGAAACCTTAAAAGATCCTTGCAAAGCTTCTTCCATTTGCTGATTAAACAAAATACGACCAGTTGTTGTAAGAACGTATGTACTGAGTATCTCCTTCTTTCTATTTCGTCTAATCTGATAAGTATCATAAACGTGAATAGATATTCCAGATGAGTCATATTGAATCTCAACAGGAAATTCTCGATTGATGAAATTGATAATACATAAAGAAAAATTCCATCGAATCCACAACGAACTATGCAAATTAATTTGTCCACACTCGTTAGCTTTAAGTACACCATCATAATTAGTAAAATACGGTAGCTTAAACAATCTAGAATTATTCTGGTGGAACGAATAAAGCTTTTTGTTATAAATCCCTCTATAATCTTCAAGTGTAAATACATAAAGTCCCAAAAGCATATCTTGTGTGGGAATTGCAATAGGATCACCAGTGGCCGGGGATAGTAAATTTGTATTAGAAAGCATGAGAAAACGAGCTTCGGTTTGAGCTTCGAAGGATAAAGGTATATGAACAGCCATTTGATCCCCATCAAAATCTGCATTAAATCCGGCACAAAATAAAGGGTGTAAACGAATGGCACGACCATCCATAAAAATTGGTTGAAATGCTTGTACACATAACCTGTGTAATGTAGGAGCTCTATTAAAAAGGACCGGATGTCCTTTAATAACTTCCCAAAGAATTTTCCATATAACAGGTTCTTTATTTCGAATAATATCCTTAGCAGCTCGCAGATTGCGAGCGAAATAGCGTCCAATAAATCCACGAATAATAAACGGTTGAAAAAGTTCAAATGCAATTTCTCGAGGTAATCCACATTGATGTAATGAAAGAGATGGACGTACAACAATAACGGAACGACCGGAATAATCGACCCTTTTTCCTTATAAATTTTCCCGAAATCTACCTTCTTTACCTTCAAGTAAATCCGAAAATGATTTGTATGGTCTATTATGACTATCTTTCGTTGGTTGTCCGCGTATTCCATTATCGAGAAGTGAATCGACAGCTTCTTGAACCAATCTTTTTTGGCAAATAATAAATCCTTCTGGTGTATATTCATTCTTAACAAGAAATTCAATGAGCATATTATTTCGATAAAGAATTTTACGATAAAGTTCATTGAAATCAGATGTAACAAATTCACCTCCGACTTATTGAAACATAGGTCTAAATTCAGGAGGAAGAACTGGTAAAAAATTAAGCACCATCCATTCCGGTTTGATACCAGTTTTAATAAAATATCCGGCCAATTTTCTACGCCTAACCAGATAATCTTTCCGTCTCTGAATATTTTGATCTTCCCATTCATTTCCAGTCGGATCTTGTTGTGATAAGTACTGCCATTCAAAATATGCTTCATCAATAGCATCTTGTAAATCCAAGCTTGCCAATTGTTTTTGTACAGCATCTCCTCCAGTAGATACTTCCCGATCTTGAAATTCTCTGAGTCCTGCAGTAGAAAAAAAGTAAGGTAGAACAGATCTCCACGACTCCTTCTTTGAATCAGAATGATCATATTCAAACAAAGCTCGTAATCGTAACAAAGTCGGTTTTTTATATCCAGGCCTATAAACAAAAAGATTGGGATGGGTCTTTTTTAGATCCCCCTCAAGAATCGGACATGAGATTTTAATCTCATCCGGCTCAAATAACCTTTCTTTTTAGCGTGATATAGCAAAGTTACTTTTTATTCAAGTTATGATTCTGATTAAATAATTTTTTAGTTGCCTATATATTCCTACGAATTCCATATTGTTATCATTCTTGAATAATCTTATTCCCTTTGAATAATAAATATTATTATCACAATAGATGCATGTGTATCAAAAGAAGGGATTTTGCTTGTTTATGATGTTATTCTTTTTTTTTTTTCTTTAGGTTATTACTTTACTTCGATGGTTCATATCCTATTCAAAACATATGTGCGATGAATAAATTTTATCTCCATATCCTCCTAAAATCCTTCGATTCAAATGAATAATTGAATTTTATCAAACCCCATTTGATAATCATCAATTATGTAATAAGTTTCTACTTTACGAAGTCTTATTAGTGTTTTTCAATTTTAAGTAACCCTGGAATATAGAATTGAAGCTTTGAGTTTCACATTACTTCTAAAAAAGTAACACGTCAAAATTGAAAACATCCCTTTTGAACTGGAAGAGATAACAGTTATTAAACTTGTTAAAATAAAATCATATAATCAAGTCACACATCGCAATAAACTAGTTTTTCTAATTCCTTTAGAGGTTTGGATAGAATATTCGCAATATAACTCGGAAGTCGCTTCAAATACCAGACATGAGTTACGGCACAACCCATTTTGATGTATCCCATTCGAGATCTTCGCACTTTTGATTGAGTAAATTCCACTCCGCAGTGTTTGCAAAATCTCGCCTCTTCGTCTTGATTATCAATTCCTTTGTATTTGCCGCAAGCACAGACTCCACTCTTGATAGGTCCGAAAATTCTTTCACAAAACAATCCATCTTTTTCTGGTCTATAAGTTTTATAATGTAAAGTATGCGGTTGAGTTACTTGTCCAACAATCTCCCCGGTGGGTAGTTTTCGTTCAGCCCAAGCACGAATTTGTTCGGGAGAAGACAATTCTATCCTCAATTGTTGATGACTTGTTTTCTTAATCATAATACTTGAATCCTTACCCATTTTTAATTTCTTTCTAAATATCCAAAAATTCTTTACCCAAATCTTTGTTATGAATAATATCGTAGGTTAGGTTTAATGCTAAACATCTCAATTCTCGAACTAATAATCGGAAAGACTCAGGTACTGAATTATTAGGTTTGGGTATGGGTTTTCCAGTTATAATAGCACCAAGTACTTCATAACGGGCTTGAATATGATCGGATTTCGTCGTCAGCATTTCTTGTAAGATATAAGCAACACCAAAACCTTCAAGGGCCCAAACTTCCATTTCACCCACACGTTGTCCACCTTGTCTAGCCTTACCTCTGACAGGTTGTTGGGTTACAAGTGCATACGGTCCACTGGAACGTGCATGAATTTTATCATCAACTTGATGAATTAATTTCATCATGTAAGCTTTTCCAACTGTCACAGTTTGAGTAAAACTATCCCCTGTACGTCCATCCAATAATAGGCTTTTTCCGGGATGATCAGGCTCAAATAACCACGGATTTGATGTTTGCTTACTAGCGTCGTAAAGCTCAGAAAACACAAGTTTTCTCGAAGCCTCACGTTCATATCTTTCGTCAAACGGTATTATTCTATAATGTTTATTCAGAAAATTTCCAGCTAATCCAAGTAAACATTCAAAAATTTGTCCTACATTCATTCGAGAAGGTACTCCCAATGGACTTAATATCATATCAACCGGTGTGCCATCCTGTAGATAAGGCATATCTTGTCTAGGTAATATTTTTGATATAATACCCTTATTACCATGTCTCCCAGCTACTTTATCACCAACTTGTATTTTACGTTTTTGTAAAATAAATATATGAATTGTATCTTCAAAATTAACCAAATCCTCCTCGTGAAAGACCCACTTTATATCAATAACCCGCCCCTTAAAACCTACAGGTACTTTCAAACAAGTTTCTCTAGCATTAGTTACGTCAGTACCAAAAATAGCTTGTAATAATTTTCCTTCGGGTGCACCTAAGGTATCCAAATAGTCGAGGGGTGTCAGTTTTCCAACCAAAACATCCCCCGCCTCAACCCAAGATCCCAATTTTACAAGCCCATTCTCATCTAAATGACGAAGTATATGATTATTTAAGTGAGGTATTTCCCGGGTAAGTTTCTCAGGCCCTTCACCCGTAAAAGAAACATTAATTTCATGTCTCTCGATATGAAAGGATGTAAATATATCCTCATATATCAATCGTTCACTAATCAATGTAGCATCTTCAAAATTGTAACCTTCCCAAGGCATATAAGCAACTAATATATTCTTTCCGAGCGCAAGTTCTCCCCCTACTGTTGATGCTCCGTCTGCTATTATTTGCCCTTGCCTAAGAAATTTATCCTTACAGACAAGAGGTGTCTGATTTATGCAGGTATTATTATTGGATCGTTCATAGCTCAATAAATTTTTATTTATACTAGTTTCTTCATCAACAAATAGAGTTATTCTTTGACCGTCGATATATATTAATTTTCCTTCCCTTTCTGATATAACACAACTACCGGAATCCAATGCTATTTGACCTTCGAGACCAGTGCCGACAATACATTTCTCTGCTTTGGAAAGAGGAACTGCTTGGCGCTGCATATTGGAGCCCATCAATGCCCGATTAGCATCATTATGTTCGAGGAAAGGAATTAACGATGTTCCAACAGAAAAAAATTGTAAAGGAAAAAAACTACGAAAATTAACTTGTGACCAAGGGATTGTTAGAAATTCTTGTTGATATCGAGCCGAAGTAAACTGTTCTTCTTGTGCTCCCCAATTTGCCGCTAAAAAGCTACCAGTAGCTATTCTATAACGTTCATCTTCGTTCGGAGATAATTGAACTATCTGTTCCTCGTCGGAGATGTTAGATATTTTGTAAAAAGGGCTTTCTAGAGATCCATACTTTTTTAATTGCGCGTAAATACCCAAGGATGAGATAAGCCCCGCATTCAAACCTTCAGATGTTTCTATGGGACAAAGTCTTCCATAGTGACTTGGATGAATATCTCGCACCCGAAAACTCGCTGTTCGTTTCGTCAAACCACCCGGACCTAAAGCGCTGACTTTTCGTTTATGAACTACTTCTGATAATGGATTAGTTTGATCCATAAATTGAGATAAAGGGTGTGAACCAAAAAATTCTTTAAATGTAGTTATAAAGGGTGTTGATGTTACCAATTTTTCTGGAGTTAAAAAATGTTTCTGCTTGGTTGCGTCTTGCATTGTTTGTCGTATTAATAATTCTAAACGTTCCAGAGATAACCTCAACTGATCTTGTAATAAATCTGCTACGGATCGGACACGTCGATTTTTTAAATGATCAATATCATCAAGTGTTCCTATTCTATAATTTGCCTTTATTAAATGATCTATAGCTGCTAATATATCTTGTGGTAATAAGAAATATTCATTTTTAGGTACGTCGAGCTCAAGCTTTCTATTAAAATTTCGTCGACCTAATTGTCCCAATTCAAAACGTTGTCGAAAAAATTTGTTCTGTAAATCATTATAAATCAATTCTGAAAATACGACATCCCCGGTTATAGAATAAAGGTTCTTATAAAGCTCTACTAAAGCATCTTCTACTGAATGAATATCTTGCACTTGTCTCTTAAAAAATTTTAGAAGAATTTCTGGATAATTAAACTTAGTGAAAATTTCTCGGGGTTTAAATCCGATAGCTAATAATAAAATGAAAATAGATACTTTTCGTTTTTTACTAACACGAACCCATATCCTTGCTTTTCTATCCAATTCTAATTTTAATCTACCTCCCAAATTTGAAATTATAGTTCCCGTGTATAGAGGAAATCCGTTATGATCCAATTCACGACTATAATAAATACCGGGACTTCTTAGAATTTGACTAATAACTACTCGAGAAACCCCGTTTATGATAAAAAATCCTTGAGAAGTCATTAATGGAAGACTACCTAACAATACAACTTGTCTTTTTATTGTCCTATTTTTCTTATTAGTTAATTGAGCTAGTACATATAAATCAGAAGAGTATGTCAAACATTCATAGATAGCATTTTGTTCTTGAACTATCGATTCTGCTAATCTATATTCCTCTCCAAATAAACAAAATTCACACTCCTTTTCTTCATCTTCAATTTTTGGAAAACTAACAAGTTCCTCAATGATTCCTTGATCAATAAGACGTAAAAATTCTTCTGATTGGATTCTTCCAAATTCTGGTGGTACAAAAGTACCTTGTTTTTTTCCCTTCGACATTTTATTTTTTTTTTTTCTGATGGATTATCATAACTATTTATTCTCTTTTTCTTTTCATAATAAATCAACAGTACAGTTGGTTCTCAATAAATAATTTTGAGTCTTTTATATGATTAAAAAAGCGCCTTGTATGCGAATTCTATGAATTTGTAGCCTTTATATCAAAAAAGGAAAGTCAAAAAAAAAGGTGAAAATAGAACTAAGGATTGAACTCAAACTAGTAGAGAATGAAAAAACTACAGACACAATAAGTATTCAAAAGAGTACAAAAAAAGATCTTTTCTTGATAAACACTTGTTGATACTTAATATAGATATTATAATTAAAACAATTTCTTAGTTTTTAAATTTATTTTATTTCTATGCTTAGTGTCCCTTTGTATTATTTAACTAGGAAGAGGCGATATAGTCAAGTGGTAAGACGAAGGATTGCAAATCCTTGAATCCCCAGTTCAAATCTGGGTGTCGCCTTAAAGAACAAGCGATGTTTCCTGGGTTGACTATTATGACAAATTTAGATACATCATGAGATGCTCTATCTCTTACTATAGCCTGCCACATTTAAAGTAACTTCATTTATTATTAATAGGCAACCCAGTATAGTTTAATGAGATTCTTATGTTTAAATGTCACAAGGAAACAAAATTGTATGCATTTCTATAAGTAACATTCTTAAAAAATCAAGATATACTAGATCTCTATAATAAAACAAAAAATCTTCCTATTCTATAAAATTTTGATTATTATAAAGTAATCATTAAAATTTTAAATTCACAAGAAGTACATCTAAAATAAAAAAAAAAAAATTTACTTCGGATAGATAGGTTGCATATGTATTTATAATGTATTGTACATAATATTAATAATAAAATTATGGATATAGATATAGTTAGTATTGCCTGGGCCGGCCTGATGGTTGTTTTTACATTTTCAATTTCACTTGTTGTATGGGGACGTAGTGGGCTTTGATAAAAAAGGAAAAAGATTTATTTGCTAAATACGATTGGTCCTATTATAACCTATTAGAAAAATAGGAATTTTTTAAGAAACAAAAGCTAATTGAGCAAAAAAAAATCAAATAGATTAAAATAATTTTTAATTTTTTTTGCTCAATTAGCTTCTATTTCTTTCATACTTTCCTTTTTCATATGAAAAAGGTTTTTTCGTAGAATTTACTTCACAGCAAATCTGATCAAATGTCCACCTCAACCTCAATTTCACTTTTTTTGTAAATAAAAAAATTGTGGTTCCACTCAAAAGTAGTTGGAATAATAAAAGTACGCGATCTAAAAGCCAACTCCGAAAATTGAATATTCCTTCACAAACTAAGACTAAGCCAATTGCTGAAAAGAAAAAGTCATAGTATTAGGATAGATCTAAAAAAAAAAGGAACCCCTAAAAAATACTATGTGCTACATTAGGATTAGGCAAAGATTATTCCAAATAAATTTTAATCTTTTTTTTTTTTTGAACCAAGATTAATTAATCCAAAGTGCTTTGAGCAGTTGTTTGTACATATAAAATAATTAAAAATGCAGTAGGAATCAGTACAAAAAGCGCAGTAGCAATAAATGCAAGGATATTAACTTCCATAATTTACTCTTCTATTGATTTTTTTTCTTATCACACCCAAAAAATCTTGTCAAAATTTCATTTTTTTTGTTACCTTCTACTCTACCAAGATTATATTATACATTGAATTGATGCCATTCACAACAGTCCCACGGATTTAAAGAAAACAAAATTTGGTAAACACTAAAAATTGACACAAGCACTTTTTTTCAGTATATTTTAAAATACTGGGATTGTAGTTCAATTGGTTAGAGCACCGCCCTGTCAAGGCGGAAGTTGCGGGTTCGAGACCCGTCAATCCCGATATTTTTACTTTACTAAAAAGTAAAGTAAAAAAGTAAAAAAGTAAAAAAAAGTAAAAGAAAACAAAAATGGGTCGAGCTGGATTTGAACCAGCGTAGGCGCCGCCAGCGGATTTACAATCCGTCCCCTTTAACCACTCGAGCATCGACCCCAAATAAATTAAATAGAAATAAAATAAATTCCAGTAGGGCCGAAAATTTGTTCTATTTATTATTTGGCCCTAAAATATAAAATAAGTCACCCTTTTTTTGTTTTGAATAGAAACAAACATTGATTAAAATTGAGTTCGATTTTTTACCATTCCATAACTTTTGCTTTAAGTAATAGATTTTCTATCTATTATTGTCTTCAATATGGATTGAGGGTCCAGAACTTTTAATAATAGATTTCTTGTCTATTCATATTACCTATTATCTTCAATATGGATTTAGAGTCCATAGGAGGTAAATTCAAATAATTTTTAGATTTATTGTCCAAAACTCTATCTCGAATACCAAAAATATAGAACTTATGGATTTAGAGTCCATAAGTTCTATCGTCAACCTATGGATTTCCAGTCCATAAATGTTATGATCAACATTGGATTTATTGTCCATAACTCGTACTACCAACCTATCAATTTCCAGTCCAAAATCATAGAATCAGCTCGCTTCTGGATTTCATGTCCAAAACTAAGAGATAGCTTTAATTTTTGGATTTCGAGTCTAAAAATTGTACCACCAATTTATGAATTTTAAGTCCACAAGTCGTATCTTTAACTTACAAAATGGAAGTCTCGGCCATTACGCGTATATGCGTTTTTTTTTTATGGATTTTAAGTCCATAAAGGATATTTTCAAGTCCAAAAAACTAATAACTTCAAACTGCAATCTATGGATTTCTTGTCCATAATTCTACCATCAACTAAACCTATGGATTTCAAGTCCATAGCTACCTTCAACTTTTGGATTTCAAGTCCAAAAGTATTGTGTTATCACCAACTCTATAAGAATTAATCTATTGCTTGCAAGTCCAGAACCAAGTATATAATAAACAATTCTGAATTTCTTGTTCATAACCAATTTATTATATAAGAATTAATTTTGGATTTAAAATTAATTTTGGATTTAAAGTCCAGAATTAATTAAGTTTTTTATATAAAATTAAAATATTCTGAATTTTGAGTCCAGAGTTAATTAAATTTTTATATAAAAAACGATCTATGGATTTCAAGTCCATAGATCTACTCTCAACCTATGGATTTATTGTCCATAGGTTATACCAACAAGCTATAGAGCTATAGATTTCATGTCCACAACTACTAGCACATTATGGATTTATTGTGCATAACCAAAAGTGTTCTTATCAACGTTCATAGCTCGTACCACCGCAAGACTTATAGATTTCTTGTCCATAATTCTATCATTAACTCCAATCTATGGATTTACAGTCCATAGATCTTACCACCCTAAACCCAGCGATCTATGGATTTTTTGTCCAGAGATCGTACCAACAAGCTATGGATTTATTGTCCAGAGCTACTGTCAACCTATGGATTTCATGTCCATAGGTCTTGTAAGCGATCTATGGATTTATTGTCCATAGATCGTTTCCCCTAGCTATGGATTTTATGTCCATAGCTAATAATCAACCTATGGATTTCATGTCCATAGGTCTTGTAAGCGATCTATGGATTTATTGTCCAGAGATCGTTTCCCCTAGCTATGGATTTTATGTCCATAGCTAATAATCAACCTATGGATTTCATGTCCATAGGTCTTACCAGCAAGCTATGGATTTCATGTCCATAGCTACCGTCAACCTATGGATTTCATGTCCATAGGTCTTACCAACAATTTATGGATTTATTGTCCATAAAAGGTTGATGATATGATCGTACGTTAACATATATGGATTTCAGGTCCATACATGTTATGATCAATCTATGGATTTCACGTCCAGAGATTTTCTGATCAATTTATGGATTTCTTGTCCATAATTCGTACGTCAAGCTATAGATTTCTTGTCTATAGCTTTTACCACCAAGCTATAGATTTCTTGTCTATAGCTTTTACCACCAATCTATGGATTTTATGTCCAGAGATTGTATCCGCAAGCGATGGATTTATTGTCCATTGCTAACCCCAGGCTATGGATTTATTGTCCATAGCCGACCAAAAACTATGGATTTATTGTCCATAGCTAATCCAAAACTATGGATTTATTGTCCATAGCTAAACCCGAATTATGGATTTATTGTCCATAACCATAAGTGTTCTTATCAACGTTCATAGATAGTCATAGATAGTAAGACCCCCGGATCTATGGATTTAGGGTCCATTAGACCTGCCCCTCGATTTATGGATTTAGCATCCATAGATCTACACTGCGATTGCCGAACTTAAAATGAAAGTTCCTCAATCTACCCCCTAAATTATGGATTTATTGTCCATATATCTTACTATCAACTTATTGATTTATTGTCCATAACCATACGTGTTCTTATCAACGTTCATAGATCGTATCCGGCAATCTATGGATTTTTAGTCCAGAGATCGTTTCCCCTAGCTATGGATTTTATGTCCACAGCTAATCATCAACCTCAACCTATGGATTTATTGTCCATAGGTCTTACCAACAAGCTATGGATTTATTGTCCATAGCTACTGTCAACCTATGGATTTGGGGTCCACAGGTATCAGCTTCGATCTATAGATTTTTTGTCTAGAGATCGCATCCCCAATCTATGGATTTTTTGTCCAGAGATCGTTTCCCCCAGCTATGGATTTTTTGTCCATAACTACCGTAAAGCTCTGGATTTTATGTCCAGAGCTACCGTAAAGCTCTGGATTTTATGTCCAGAGCTCCCATCAAGCTATGGATTTTATGTCCATAGCTACCGTCAAGCGAACCAACCTTTGAATTTAAAGTACGGAGGCTTTTTCATCAAAGTTAATAGGGGATCTTATCAACGTTCATAGGTGTTCTTATCAAAATTCAGAAATACCATCAACCTATGGATTTTATGTCCATAGGTCTTACCATCAAATCGATTAGGAATTGAAAGCAATTATTTTTTGTAATAGATTTCTCGTCTATTATTCTGGTCTTCATTATGGATTTCCTGTCCAGAAATCGTACCTTTAACCTATGGATTTCGAGTACATAGGTCTTACCACCAAGCCACCAAATCAATTCTGAATTTTGAGTTCAGTACTAATTTATTATAGTAAATAATCTATATCTTGCAAGTCTAAAATTCAACCACCAAATTAATAAGCAATTTCTAGATTTTTTGTCCAGAAACTAATTAACTAATATATAATAATTAGTTCTTGATTTTGTGTCAAGAACTAATTAAATATTAAATCACTTATATATAATAATTAGTTCTTGATTTTGTGTCAAGAACTAATTAAATCACTTATATATTAATTAATTCTTGATTTTGTGTCAAGAGCTAATTAACTATTAGTAATCATATATATAATAATCAGTTCTTGATTTTGTGTCAAGAACTAATTAACTACTAATTAACTATATGTAATAATTATTACATATAGGAACCCCAAATTTTTAAAACCAACTGATTTCTGGATTTCCTGTCCAAAAGTCGTACCTTTAACTTATGGATTTCTCGTCCCTAAGTGTTACCACCAAAGTAACAAGCTATGAATTTATTATCCATAATCAAAACTATAATAACCCATTCTCGATTTTGTGTCAAGAACTAATTAACTATTAATCACTTATATATTAATTAATTCTCGATTTTGTGTCAAGAACTAATCAGATACTAACCAACAAAAACCAGTTCTGAATTTTAAGTCCAGAACTAATTAGCTAGCAACCTATGGATTTTGAGTCCAGAAGTCGTACCCTTAACCTAAGGATTTATTGTCCATAGCTTTTACCACCAAACGAATTCTGAATTTTGAGTTCAGAACTAATCAATTATAGAGTAATCAATCTATATAGCGCAAGTCAAGAACCAAAACTATAATAAAGAATTCTGAATTTTGAGTCCAGAACTAATTTATTCTAATTTATTATATAGTAATCAATATATAGAGTGCAAGTAAAGAACCTAAACTAGAATAATTAATTATGGATTTTAAGTCCAGAACTAATTATCTAACAACCTATGGATTTTGAGTCCAAAAGTCGTACCCTTAACCTATGGATTTGGAATCCATGGGTGTTACCACCAAGCCATAATAACCAGTTCTAAATTTTGAATTCATAACTAATTTATTCTAGATTTATTATATAGTAATCAATCTATAGAGTGCAAGTAAAGAACCTAAAATAGAATAAAATAATCAATTCTGAATTTTTTGTTCATAACCAAATTTATTATATAGTAACCACTATATAGATTGCAATATAGATTGCATATCTATAACCAATTATATAATAAACGATTTTGGATTTGGTGGCCATTAGTAAGTGTCATCATCAAAAAATAGAACCCTCCAAAGACTTTTAGATTTTTTGTCTAGAGGTCTTAGTTTCATTATGGAGTTACAGTCCACAACAAATTTTACCTTTATTTATCAAATAAAGAATAATATTAAAAAAACCTATCCAATAATAAATGAACACCGAGAACAGGAAAAAGAGTAAAAGAAAAAAATTAAAAACAAATTTTGGTAACCTATTTAAGGTCACTCGAAATAAATCATAACAAAAAGAAAAAACTTGTCAATAGCCAAAATAAAAATTGACAAAATAGATAAACATATAGAAATCGCAAAGCACGAATACCAATACTAAATGTCAATCTCAAATGTATTATAACAAAAAGAAAAAGACTTGTCAATAATCAAAAAAAATACAGAATTTTTGCTATTTTCAAAGCTAAAAGGTCTGATTTAGTATAGAGGCTACGGGATCCTCAGTGTCAATGTAAACTTGAACCACGAAAACAAAACAAAATTGACATAATTTTGTAAAAAAGGAGGTGTTCTAATTTGTTGAATGTTATTATAGAAACAAATTGTGGGTAAAATAAAGACCACAAAAATAAACCACCTTGTTCGTTTAAAAAACGTTAATATATATTAATAGAGAAACCAAACAAAAGTAAATACTCCTAACTGAATAAATTCTATCTAAACTTAGAATCTAGCTTAACTTAAAATCAAAGGGCATTTTTAATACCCTACCCCCAGGGGAAGTCGAATCCCCGTTGCCTCCTTGAAAGAGAGATGTCCTAGGCCACTAGACGATGGGGGCTTCCTTTTCTTGATACTTCATTAAAAAAATGAATCTTATTAATATTCAAACTATATCTAAAAACATTTTAGATTCAGGCCCAAAACCACGTGTAAATTAGGATAAATACTTAGGCGGGTAGCGGGAATCGAACCCACGTCTTCTCCATGGCAAGGAGATATTTTACCATTGAACCATACCCGCTTTACTAAGTATTTATCCCGATTCTATAGATAATGTATAGAACTCTGTTGATTAAATCAATATATACCAGTTGTTAATTTGTTGAATTTAGTTTTTTTTTGTAATAAATTAATTTTATGAAGAAAAAAACCCTTCCCTCTAGTTAGTCATTATTATACATTCTTTTTTGTTCAACAAAGACCTTTTTTATTTTATGAATAAAATAAAAAAGTAGCTGGGGAAGGGTTTTTCACTATTATTCCTACGAAAAATACTTTCAACAGTTTTCCCTATTAGGACAGGAAGGAATTAAGTATCCCAACCAAAAAAACCAAAGCAATCCATAATGAAGCACCTGAAAATACAATATTCTTATTACTGGACCATCCATCAGGAGAAGCCAGTACGACAGGTACACCGATTACTAAAAGTAGTGAAATTGCTATTAATGCAAAAACAGTTAATTGAAAAGCAATAGTCATGAGTGTGAATTGTTAGTTATTTGGACCACGAAAAAAAAGGATTCCTTTTATTTGATTAAAATTTATTTAATAATTATTTCTATTTTTTTTTTGTTATCATAACCATAACAATACCATAACAATAAGTTAATATTGAATCTATAAAGAGTCAATAAAAAATCGAAATTAAATCGTATATACCATTTAATATATTTAATTATACTTTTTAATAGTGTTTATTAGTATAATATAGAATAAAGTTTAAAATTTTTATTTACTGTAGAACAAATAGAACAAAAAAACTATTTTTTTGTTAACATACTCTAAATCTAGAAGTAAAAAAAAAATATATATTGTATGGGAGAGATGGCCGAGTGGTTTATAGCTCCAGTCTTGAAAACTGGTATAGTTAAATATTGAAACTATCGAGGGTTCGAATCCCTCTCTCTCCTTTATCTTAATTGAATAAATCTCCCATTCATTTAGTCAATTGTATAGCGAGGCTAGAGAAAAAAGCCTCGCTAGAGGGAGGAAGTCAGAGGTTCAAGAACTCTCAATTTTTGTAAACCTCGCTAGAATTTCGAATCTAATTTAAAGGTGTCATGGAAAGAACAGGTTCAGTATCACGATCAATTCCTTTTTCAAAACCAGCGGCAGCTGCACGAGCTCGTCCTGCATGCCATAAGTGACCTACAAAAAAAAAGAATCCTAATACAAAATGAGAAGTGGACAACCAACTTCGTGGAGATACATAGTTAACAGCATTAATTTCAGTAGCTACGCCACCTACGGAGTTTAAGGAACCTAGAGGAGCGTGAGTCATATACTCTGCCGAACGTCTTTCTTGCCAAGGTTGAATATCTTTTTTCAGCTTACTCGAATCCAAACCATTAGGGCCTCTCAAAGGCTCTAACCAAGGAGCGCGTAGATCCCAGAAACGCATCGTTTCGCCTCCAAAAATAATTTCCCCTGTAGGAGACCGCATAAGATATTTACCTAAACCCGTAGGTCCTTGGGCAGAACCTATATTAGCTCCAAGTCGTTGATCTCTAACTAAAAAGGTAAATGCTTGGGCTTGCGAAGCTTCTGGACCAGTAGGACCATAAAACTCACTAGGATAAGCTGTATTGTTAAACCAAACAAAACAACATGCGATAAAACCGAAAACAGAAAGTGCTGCTAGACTATAAGAAAGATAAGCTTCACCAGACCATACAAAAGCACGACGAGCCCAGGCAAAGGGTTTAGTCAAAATATGCCAAATTCCACCAAAAATACAGATAGAACCTAACCAGACATGTCCGCCAATTATATCTTCCAAATTATCGACACTAACGATCCACCCTTCTCCACCAAAAGGTGATTTAAGTAAATAACCAAAAATAACACCTGGACTTAGAGTCAAGTTGGTTATTTTACGTACATCCCCACCTCCGGGTGCCCATGTATCATATACACCGCCAAAATAAAGAGCTTTTAAAACTAGTAAAAACGCACCCGCACCTAGTAGAATTAAATGAATACCTAAAATAGTAGTCATTTTGTTTTTATCCTTCCACACATATCCAAAAAATGGAAAAGATTCTTCTAAAGTTTCAGGTCCAATAAGTGCATGATAAACGCCTCCAAAACCTAAAACTGCTGAAGATATCAAGTGAAGCACACCTGAAACGAAATAGGGAAAAGTATCGATAACCTCTCCACCAGGACCTATACCCCACCCAAGAGTCGCTAAATGGGGTAATAAGATTAACCCTTGTTCATACATAGGTTTTTCCGGAACAAAATGAGCCACCTCAAATAAATTCATAGCTCCAGCCCAAAATACAATCAAACCAGCATGAGCAACATGCGCACCCAGCAATTTACCCGAAAGATTGATAAGTCGAGCATTGCCAGCCCACCAAGCAAAACCTGTAGTTTCTTGGTCACGACCGGCTATAGATAAAGTTCCATTAAAGAGCGTTTCCACGGGGTAAAACCTCCTCAGGGAATACAAGATTTTCATGAGGCTGATCTTGAGCTGCCATCCAAGCACGAATACCTTCGTTCAAAAGGATATTTTTAGTGTAGAAAGTTTCGAATTCAGGATCTTCTGCTGCACGAATTTCTTGAGAAACAAAATCATATGCACGTAAATTTAAAGCTAATCCAACAACTCCAATAGCACTCATCCATAAACCAGTAACTGGCACAAATAACATGAAAAAGTGTAACCAGCGTTTATTGGAAAAAGCAACACCAAATATTTGGGACCAGAATCGATTAGCAGTAACCATAGAATAAGTTTCTTCAGACTGAGTTGGGTTGAAAGCACGAAAAGTATTCGCACCATCACCATCTTCAAATAACGTATTTTCTACTGTAGCACCGTGAATGGCACATAATAAAGCAGCCCCTAAAACTCCAGCTACTCCCATCATATGAAAAGGATTCAAAGTCCAGTTATGAAATCCTTGAAAGAACAGAATGAATCGGAATATAGCTGCTACACCAAAACTGGGTGCAAAAAACCAACCCGATTGTCCCAAAGGATAAATTAAGAATACAGAAACAAAAACTGCAATTGGACCAGAAAAGGCAATTGCATTATAAGGACGTAATTGAACAGATCGAGCAAGTTCAAATTGACGTAACATAAAACCAATTAGACCGAAAGCACCGTGAAGGGCGACAAAAGTCCAAAGACCACCTAATTGACACCAACGAGTAAAATCGCCCTGTGCTTCAGGACCCCATAGTAAAAGCAAAGAATGTGCTAAACTATTAGCAGGAGTAGAAACTGCAGCCGTTAAAAAATTACAACCTTCAAGATAAGAACTTGCCAATCCGTGAGTATACCACGAAGTAACAAAAGTTGTACCGGTAAACCAGCCGCCTAGAGCAAAATAAGCACACGGAAATAGCAAAAGACCAGACCAACCCACAAATACAAAGCGGTCTCTTCTTAACCAGTCATCCATACTATCGAACAAATCTTTAGATTCCTTGGAAGACTTGCCAATGGCTATAGTCATAGTATTTCTCCTAATTGAATAGCTTCATCATATTTAAGTACCTTAAAAAACATTAATATGCAAATTGAAATGTTTTTTTGTTCCTTTCCAAATTTAAATTATCGAATAAATTTTTTTAGACCAACTGTAAAATACAAAATTATAGTAATAATAATAAATTTAGAATTCTATCGATTTCAAATCGAACCCAAATTTTATTTTGAAATAACTAAAATAACTAGTTTTATAAGGAAACTAAAGAGTGCAGAAAACAAATCAAATAAAACAAGGTCCATTTTTGTTCGATAAATCTATGGTAAGTAGGTCAACTTTTCTCTTCTTCCTAAAACTCTAATAATCAAAAAAAATATCAATTTTTTTTTTTGTTTTTTTGGAGTAAACTTTTTATTTATCAGATTAATAATGACACCTTTTTTATCCTTTCATTGAAAGGATAAAATCTATATTAATTTTTAATTCCTAAAAATCGGACCCTTTATTACTAAATAGATATTTAATTAAAATTTTGAAAAAAAAAGTAAATCCTCCATTAATTACCAATCGTTTATAAATCTTTTTCTATTTATTCTACCAGTTTCTGATGAAAATTGAAAGTTATTCGATACATAACTTTATACATTTATTACGCAGAAGAACTTCAAATTTTCTGAAGAAAATTATAATTTGATATATTTTGGAGATGGTCCGTTCCAAATATAAATTAAAAAGCTCTAAAAAACATAAAAGAAAATAACAAAAAGTTAAATATATAGATTCTTTTATGTCTTGAGTCGAGTTTTTTTGAGATTATTTAAGATCTTATTTATTGGTAAAACTCAAATATCAGAATAGCTTATTTGTTTCTAGAAATAAACTTTATGTTTAATTATTAAATTTTTTTAGTTTTAGTTATTTTTATTTCTAGGACAATCTACTTTTTTATTAAAATAAAAAATTTTAAACATAAAGCCCTTTATCGGATTTGAACCGATGACTTACGCCTTACCATGGCGGTACTCTACCACTGAGTTAAAAGGGCATAACATTAATCAAAAATATAATAGGTGTTTTTTTAGTCTTAATGAAAACTACTTAAAATTAACAAAGTAAAAAAAAAAAAAGAAAGAGTAAAAAAAGCCTCTTATATGATTGACCGCATTCTCTTTTAATTTAAAAAGGGTAAATAGGAAACCTATTTTTTTTTTTTACTATCTTTTTTTGCGGAGACAGGATTTGAACCCGTGACCTCAAGGTTATGAGCCTTGCGAGCTACCAAACTGCTCTACCCCGCTAAGTGAATTGAAATATAAGTTATTCGATGTAATTATTATATTGGTATATTTATTACATCGAACAATATTGTAAGATCATTACAAAAAATTTATTATTCAAAAATCATTAATAGATTCTACTCGTAGAGAAAAAAACGAAAATTCTTTTTTTTTACCAACTTGATTTTGTTATGCCAGGTAATATACATTCATGTGCCATTTCCCGAAGTACGTGTCTAGAAAGATTAAAATCTCTATAAATTGATCGAGGCCGCCCAGTTACAAAACACCGATGATGAGAACGGGTCGGCGCACTATTACGTGGCAATGATTGTAATTTAGCAGAAATTTGCATTTTTTCATCCAGTGATAAATTTATGTTCTTTAACATTTCTCGCAAACTTTTACGACTAGGTTTATATTTTTCAATCAATTTTTTTCTTTTTCTCTCCCTTTCTAGAAGACTTTTCTTAGCCATAGAGTGTTTTTAGTAAAAAGTAAGGTGACTTTTATTTTATTTTCATTTTTATTGTAAATGGAAAACTTAATTTGATTAAATCTTTATAGATTTAATCAAATTAAGTGAAAGCAGGTTAAATTTTTATCATACTAAGAGTAAAAAAAAAATTAACCAAATTTTCCTGATGTCGAGGCAATTAAAAAAGCTGCATAGGTGAATATATAGCCTACCGAAAAATGAACTAAACCTACTAATCGGGCTTGAACAATTGACAGAGCAACAGGTTTATCTTTCCAACGTACAAGATTAGCTAGAGGTGTACGTTCATGAGCCCAAGCCAAAGTTTCGATAAGTTCTTGCCAATAGCCACGCCAAGAAATTAGAAACATAAATCCAGTAGCCCACACGAGATGACCGAACAAAAACATCCATGCCCAAACAGATAGACTATTCATACCAAATGGATTATAACCATTAATAAGTTGTGAAGAATTTAACCAAAGATAATCTCTTAGCCATCCCATTAAATAAGTAGAAGACTCATTGAATTGTGCTACATTTCCTTGCCATAAGGTAATATGTTTCCAATGCCAATAGAAAGTAACCCAACCGATGGTATTTAACATCCAAAAAACTGCTAAGTAAAAAGCATCCCAAGCTGAAATATCACAAGTACCTCCTCGTCCAGGACCATCACAAGGAAAGCTATAACCAAATTCTTTTTTATCGGGCATTAGTTTTGAGCCACGTGCATCTAAAGCCCCTTTCACTAAAATTAATGTGGTTGTATGTAATCCTAATGCAATAGCATGATGTACTAAAAAATCTCCAGGACCTATTGTTAGAAACAAGGAATTACTCTCATTATTAATAGCATCTAACCAACCAGGTAACCATAAACTTTGCCCAGCGTTAAAAGCTGGACTTGTTGATGAAGATAAAAGTACATCAAAACCATATAAAGATTTACCATGAGTCGCCTGTATCCATTGAGCGAATACGGGTTCGATCAAAATTTGTTTTTCCGGTGTACCAAAAGCTAACATAACATCATTGTGAACATAAAGACCCAAAGTATGGAAACCTAAAAATAAACTAGCCCAACTCAAATGCGAAATAATAGCTTCTTTATGTTCTAACATACGAGCCAATACATTATCTTTATTCTGTTCCGGATTATAATCTCGTATGAAAAAAATAGCTCCGTGAGCAAAAGCACCGGTCATTATAAATCCAGCAATGTATTGATGATGAGTGTACAATGCAGCTTGTGTAGTATAATCTTGAGCTATAAAAGCATATGCTGGTAGAGAATACATATGTTGAGCTACTAAAGAAGTAATAACTCCTAGAGCTGCTAAAGCAAGACCTAATTGAAAATGAAGAGAATTATTGATTGTATCATAAAGACCCTTATGACCGCGTCCTAATTTGCCTGTTGGGGGAACGTGAGCTTCCAGAATTTCTCTCATACTGTGCCCGATCCCAAAATTAGTTCGATACATATGCCCAGCAACAATAAAAACAACCGCAATCGCTAAATGGTGATGAGCCATATCACTTAACCATAAACTTTGAGTTTGGGGATGAAATCCTCCAATAAAGGTTAATATTGCGGTACCGGCTCCTTGTGATGTACCAAACAAATGATTGTTAGAATCCGCGTTTTGTGCATAAATACTCCATTGACCGGAAAAGAAAGGTCCCAGGCCTTGAGGATGAGGCAATACATTCAGAAAATTATCCCATCTGACATGCTGTCCTCTGGCTTCAGGGATAGCCACATGAACCAAATGTCCTGTCCAAGCTAAAGAGCTTACTCCAAATAATCCTGCTAAATGATGATTAAGACGAGATTCCGCATTTTTGAACCACGAAAGACCAGGTTTCCATTTAGGTTGCAAATGTAACCAACCTGCGAACAGAAAAATAGAGGATAATATTATTAAAAACAAAGCTCCCATATAAAGATCATCATTAGTACGTAAACCAATGGTGTACCACCACTGGTAAACACCAGAATAAGCAATATTAACTGGACCCAAAGCGCCACCCCGAGTATACGCTTCAACAGCAGGTTGACCAAAATGAGGATCCCATATTGCATGAGCAATGGGTCTTACATGTAGGGGATCTTGTACCCATGCTTCGAAATTACCCTGCCAAGCTACATGAAATAAATTTCCGGAGGTCCATAGAAATATAATTGCTATTTGTCCGAAATGAGAAGCAAATATCTTTTGATAAAGGCGCTCTTCAGTCATATCATCATGACTTTCGAAATCATGTGCGGTAGCAATACCAAACCAAATACGACGAGTAGTCGGGTCTTGAGCTAGGCCCTGGCTGAACTTTGGAAATCTTGATGCCATAATGCTTTTCGAATCCTCCTAGCCGTTATCCTACTGCAATAATTCTTGCTAAGAAGAATGCCCATGTTGTGGCAATTCCACCTAAAAGGTAATGAGCTACTCCTACAGCCCGTCCTTGTACAATACTTAAGGCTCTAGGCTGAATAGCAGGAGCAACTTTTAATTTGTTATGAGCCCACAAAATGGACTCTATTAGTTCTTGCCAATATCCCCGCCCACTAAATAAGAACATTAAACTAAAAGCCCAAACGAAATGCGCACCTAAAAATAATAAACCATAGGCTGATAATGACGAACCGTAAGATTGAATAACTTGTGATGCCTGTGCCCATAGAAAATCACGAAGCCATCCATTGATTGTTGTCGCACTTTGTGCGAAATTGCCTCCTGTAATATGACTTATAACCCCCTGCTCATTTATGCTACCCCAAACATCTGATTGCATTTTCCAACTGAAATGAAAAATTACTACAGAAATTGAATTATACATCCAGAATAAGCCCAGAAAAACATGATCCCAAGCCGAGACTTGACAGGTTCCACCTCTTCCTGGACCATCACAAGGAAAACGAAACCCTAAGTTTGCTTTATCGGGTATCAGGCGTGAACTACGAGCAAATAGAACTCCTTTAAGTAATATTAATACAGTTACATGAATAGTAAATGCATGAATATGATGAACTAAGAAATCCGCCGTTCCTAATGGAATGGGTAATAAGGCTACTCGACCACCCACACTCACTAAATCCCCACCCCCCCAGGTTAAACTAGTACTTGTTGTTGCATTAGGTGCTGTTAAACTAGGAGCCAATGCATGAGTATTTTGGATCCATTGAGCAAATATGGGTTGTAATTGTATGGCCGTGTCGGAAAACATGTCTTGAGGTCGTCCCAGAGCACTCATGGTGTCATTGTGGATATATAACCCAAAACTATGAAAACCAAGAAAAATACAGACCCAATTAAGATGTGAAATTATTGCATCTCTGTGTCGAATAACACGATCTAAGAGATTATTGTATTGAGTGGAAGGATCATAATCTCTAACCATAAAAATAGCTGCATGTGCTGCAGCTCCAACCACAAGAAATCCTCCAATCCACATATGATGTGTGAATAAAGAAAGTTGTGTACCATAATCAGTCGCCAAATAAGGATATGGAGGCATAGCATACATATGATGTGCAACTATAATAGTTAATGAACCCAACATTGCTAAATTCAATGCTAATTGAGCATGCCAAGAACTGGTTAAAATTTCAAAAAGACCTCTATGACCCTCACCTGTAAAAGGACCTTTATGTGCTTCTAATATTTCCTTTATACTATGTCCGATACCCCAATTAGTTCGATACATATGACCAGCTATAAGAAATAAAACTGCAATAGCTATGTGATGGTGAGCTGTATCAGTTAACCATAAACCCCCAGTTACTGGATTTAAACCTCCTCGAAATGTTAAAAAATCTGAATATTTTGACCATTCTAAGTTAAAAAAAGGAGTTAATCCTTCAGAAAAACTGGGATATAATTGAGCTAATAAATCCCGGTTCAAAATGAACTCGTGGGGAAGGGGTATTTCTCGCGGATCTACTCCCGAATCTAATAGTTGATTAATAGGTAAAGAAACATGTACTTGATGACCAGCCCAGCCTAGTGAACCGAGACCCAATAGACCAGCAAGATGATGATTTAACATAGATTCCACATCTTGAAACCAAGCCAATTTTGGTGCAGCCTTGTGATAATGAAACCAACCAGCAAAAAGCATAAGTCCGGCAAAAATTAGGGCCCCTATTGCCGTGCAGTAAAGTTGTAATTCATTAGTTATTCCAGATGCTCGCCAAAGTTGGAAAAAACCAGAGGTTATTTGTATACCTTGAAACCCTCCCCCAACATCTCCATTCAAAATTTCTTGACCAACTATTGGCCAAACTACTTGAGCGCTGGGTTTAATATGAGTTGGATCACTTAACCATGCTTCATAATTAGAAAAACGGGCTCCATGAAAATACATCCCACTCAGCCAAATAAAAATTATTGATAATTGGCCAAAATGAGCACTAAAAATTTTACGGGAAATTTCTTCCAAATCATTTGTATGGCTATCAAAATCGTGAGCATCCGCATGTAGGTTCCATATCCAGGTAGTAGTATTAGGACCTTTAGCTAATGTTTTTGAAAAATGACCAGGTTGAGCCCATTTCTCAAAGGAAGTTCTTACAGGATCTTTTTCTACTATAATCTTGACTTCCGGTTCCGGTGAACGCATAGTCATTGAGATTCTCCTCTCTCAGGACAAGAGATAGCAATAGCCTGCCAATAAAAAAAGGAAACTTCTGAGAAACTTTTTTTTTTTCTCACAACTTTTTTTTTTAGTTCTTTTTTTTTTATAAGAACTCGACTAGAACAACTATGATAAAGAAGTTTCTAAGGCAAGCATGTGATTTCGTTATTATTATTACAAAAATCCGTTAGTGCTTAACGGACCTAACTAAAAATAAAATTTATTTTTTTTTTTATTTTTTTTTTAATCACTTAGTTAGAATTTTTTATATAAAAAAACATTTACAAAAATAGAAGTTTAAATAACTTAAACTCATATGCATTACCGTCTAAAATTTTTAACATTTTCTCAAACGACCTGTTATTTTTAACCAATTTTGTGCTTCTATATAATAACTTGGAGCTAGTGATATTGCTTGTTCCCAATATTGAGCAGCTCGGTTTAACCAAGCTTCGGAAATTTCTTGATCTCCCTGTTGAATGGCCTGTTCTCCTCGAGTAGCATAGGTAAGACTAATTACCCTACTTTATGAACCGTACATGAGAGTTTCCTATCTCATACGGCTCTATCAACTAACTAATTAAATAAAGAAAAACAGAACAAATTCTTTTCTTATTTCAGATCTATTACTAAAATCGATTGAAAAACTCTATTTACTTACATTGAAGTTTTATTGTTATAGTTAAAGTAGTTTTCTAATTCGTCAGTTAAAAACAAGAATTTATTTCTATTTTCTCACCCCACAAAATTCAATCAAATTTATTATTCCGTCTTTAACATAGAAAAAAAAATAATTGACATTTTTGAAGGATAACTATCCACCCAATTACCTTAGATGATCTTCTCTGATTTTTTTTCTTTAGGATTTGTAACTATACCGTTGCTTATTAAAAAATATTGAATGAATTGATTACAAAATTCGATCATATTAAAGCAAAAATTCTTGTATCAACCCAAACTTTCAATAAAAGATCTTTACGATACTTTAAACAACAATTGACCCTTAATTTTCCATAGAATCTAAACCTGAAAAATTATTAATATGATTGGGTTTCTATCAAGAATTTTTTTTTCATTACAGCTATAAAAAACTGTTTTTATCAAAAAAAGATATTCAGTTATTTTTGTGATGGAGGTTCTATTTTGTAGTAGTAGAAAACTAAGAAAATCTTGGAGTGGATAGTCGCACGTAATGACAGATTTCGGCCATATTATTAAATGCTTGTGGTAAAGAGGGATTTCGTTCCAATGCTTGAGAATAATATTTTCAAGCTTTAGCATGTTCTCCATTACTTGTATGAATAAGACCAATATTATAAAGTATATAACTTCTATCATATGGATCAATTTCCAAACGCATAGCGTTATAATAATTCTGTAAAGCTTCAGCATACTCTCCTTCGGATTGAGCGGACATTCGTTACGATCGTTCATTTCATTGAATGTAACTCCGTTTCAAAACCGTACATGAAATTCACATCTCATACGGCTCCTCCTGTACAAAACCCATAGAGAGAAAAAAAATCTTTAGAATAAAAAAAAAAATTCTACCTCATGTGTCTATGGATTGGCAGGGGCTAGTGTTTTTTAATAATAAATTTCTAGCCATCCTTCTTGTTGAAATTCTCCAATTCAATTTAGGTGGCATTGAATTATGCAACAATTTCTTTGTTCCTAATGCTTCGTTTTTTATAGGGATCCGCTATCCCAACAATCTCCGATGATTTTACGGGTATCCAAAATACAAACGAGATGGATGTTTGTTGTCCTAATCATTCATAATAATTTTTTAATTCTTAATTATTTTAAACAGCATTATAACGAAGCTTTTGTATTGTCGGTTTCTACACGTAATGCTTATCCCCTTCCACTTTTTCCCTATTGAATAAAATGTTAATAGGTTACTTGACCTCAAGCTCAACATTTGATCTTTTTTGAATCATAATCTTTGAGGTTGTTTCGATCGAGGATACACGATGTACGGATTTGTTCTACAGTAAGAACGCACCTCCACAAAACTTAGGTTTTTGTGTCAAAAATACTGAGAGGTTTTCAGTCTCTTTTTTTGTTCAAATCACACCATCTCTATAATAAGTGAAAGCTTCTTTTTCTCGTTGAGTTGTAGGGATTAGTCGTAATAATATATCTGCAACTATTGTGAAAGTTTTATCGATAAAATTATCATTTCGTTGGGATCTAGGCATATTGCAGTAAAAAGCTCCTTGTAAATCATTTTTTATTTAGACCTCTTTTACCTTCTTTTTATTCTTCTAAATAAAATAAATCCGAATTGAATTTTAATAAATTTACAGAATTTTAAATAAAATAAAGAGGAATAAAATATTTAACCAAATTTGAATACTTTAATAGGGGTTATAATCCAATCTTAGATTATTCAGTAATACTTGTCAGCAAATAGTTGATTATTTAAAATGTAACTAAAGAAAATAATAACCCACTCATATAGTTTTTTCAGGAAAGATGGCCGAGTGGTTGAAGGTGTAGCACTGGAACTGCTATGTAAGCTTTCCGTTTACCGAGGGTTCGAATCCCTCTCTTTCCTTTAAAAAACTATTTGTATTTTTTAATACAATAGTAGCTTTAAAATATTTATTAGTGATATAAATAACTTTTCCCAAAGTTTTCAAAATCACTTAGAACTAACAAGTGATTTTACATAGTAGATACTATCTAAAAGAGAGACAAATCTTTCGATTCCTTTTTTTTATTATCGTTTAAATCTTCTACGCTTTTCGAGAATAATATTCTACAACTAATAATTCATTTATCTTCAAACCAATAGATTCACGATTAATCAAGTAATTAACAAATCCTTTTGGTTTTTTTGGTTCAGAGAGCGATAAAGTAAGATGCTCAGGTATCTGATCCTTAGCAAAAGATTCTAGTCTTTTACTAAGAATGGATTGATAAGTTTTAGGTGCTCCGATTGTAATAATATCTTTGGGTTTACAATGAAAACTTGGTACATCAACAATACGATTATTCACTAGAATATGTCTATGATTAATCAATTGTCTTGCAGAAGGAATAGTAGGGACAAAACCTAGACGAAACAAAATATTATCTAAACGCATTTCAAGTAATTGTAATAATATTTGTCCAGTGGATCCTTTAGCGCATCGAGCAATACGTACGTAATTTAGTAATTGTCGTTCTGTTAATCCATAATTAAATCGTAATCTTTGTTTAGCTTCCAAACGAATACCATATTGGGAAACTTTTTTCTGAATTGATTGATCACTTCCACTGACTTTATTTTTTTTTGATTCGACTAGCTTATTAGTTAGTCCTGGTAAATTTTGCAAACGACGTATTATCCTCAAACGAGGACCTCGATAACGGGACATAACAACTCCTTCTTATTAAATGAATTAATTATCTATAGAAAACTCTTAACCTTTTAACTTTTATGTAAAGCATGAAACATTAATAATCATTAATAACATTTTTAAGCTGAATATTGTAATAGTTCTTCTCTATCATCATAATAATGCTATCATATGAAGGAATAGATAACAAATAAAAAAAAATAGTTTCTTTTTATAAGTTGTTTATTAATATTTAATTACAGAGTGAAGCCGGCTATCGGAGTTGAACCGATGACCATCGCATTACAAATGCGGTGCTCTAACCTCTGAGCTAAGCAGGCAGATTAAATCTGAGACAATAATCTTATTTACAGTTGAAAAATTCATTAATAACTCGTCTTTTTTAGTTATTATATTAATTAAATCAATAAAGATCAATTCTAGATTGCAATTTACTGTAGATTTAATTTATATTCTTTTTGTGACTATAAAAAAAAAGGTGTGTGTGCTTTTTGTTTTTCTAAAAAAACCACTTTAAACTAATTGAAGGGAAAAACATAGATTTATCTAACTCAGTCCTCATTTACACTATTTCAAGGGGGGGTATGGCGAAATGGTAGACGCTACGGACTTAATAAGATTGAGCGTCAGTATGGTAACTTACTGAATGACAGCTTTCAAATTCAGGGAAACCTAGGCCTTTTGATAGACAATCCTGAGCCAAATTCGATTTAGAATAGGTGCAGAGACTCAATGGAAGCTATTCGAACAAGGATTCAAAATATTGAATGAAAATATTTTTCAACTCTTCAATATAATTGAAAAGTTAGAATAAAGATAGAGTCCTATTTTATATTGTTTTTATTAACAACAATGCAAATTGTGATAGAAAGAAAATCCGTTGGTTTTTTAGAACTGTGAGGGTTCAAATCCCTCTACCCCCACCCCAATTTTCTAAATATAGTAATTACACGGATAACTAACAAAATCAAAAAAAGATAACAATCGACTGAGAAAAAAAAAAAACCTAAAAATAAAATTCACTTTATTTTATCATGAACTTTTTAAGTTGACAATATTTCCAAATATAATCTACAATATTCTGTAAGAAGCCGGGATAGCTCAGTTGGTAGAGCAGAGGACTGAAAATCCTCGTGTCACCAGTTCAAATCTGGTTCCTGGCATAAATTTGAACTTCTATGGCTTCCTTGGTTCTCTATTTTCTTTATCTAAGGATTTCTCGTAGGTAGCTAGAGAACTTGTTTCATAATGCTACCAACGAGATTTTTATCTTTCAAATATTCAAACCTTTCATACTTTCATACGTAGTATCTTCTCTTTCATCCATTTCAAAGGAAAAAATAAAAATACAAATTTATTAGAATATTCTTTTTCTATTCAAAAAGCATCTTGTAATTCATAAAAATTAGGAACAATATAATCTTTACGTAAGGGCCATCCAATCCAACTTTCTGGCATTAATATACGTTTGAGGTTTGGATGATTTTCATAAATAATTCCAAACATATCATAAGATTCCTGTTCTTGAAAATCTGAAGTCTTCCAAATCCAAAATAAAGAAGGAATTCTGGGATTTTTTCTGGAAACAAAAACTTTCAAACAAACTTCTTCCGGTTGATCTGAATTGTCCTGAACTTGTACAAGATAATAAACACTAGCCAAAAATCCTCCGGGCATTACATCATAAGCACATTGACACCGAAGATAATTAAAACCATAAATATATAAAGCGACAGCAATAGAAGGCAAGTCTTCGGCTTTTATTTGTAAAATTTCCACTCCCTGATAATCAAAACCCAAAGGTCGATGAGATAATTCATTTTGTGCCATCCATATGGATAATCGACCCCTCATGTTATTATCATTGATTATTTTGTTAGAATTTGATGTCATTCCGTGATTGCCCCATTATAAAAATTTTTAAGTTAGGCTGAAATTTCACTACTATTATATGCCTTAAAATTTCTAGCTTTTTCCATTAAATTTACCTTTGAATAATCATTAGATAATTTTTGTGGATAACTATTAAGTAATGAAGAATTTGTTTGTTGAATAAAATTATTATGGGTTAAATTAAATTGATGATCAGCACTAAAAAACCTTTTATTGCTATTTGATTTTGCTTGTATATTATATGTTTCTCGAGCTACTTCTTTACGTAATTTCACCACAGCGTCTATAACAGCTTCTGGTTTCGGCGGACACCCAGGTAAATAAACATTAACAGGGATCAATTTATCAACTCCACGAACAGTACTATAAGAATCTGTACTGAACATACCTCCGGTGATAGTACAGGCTCCCATGGCAATTACATATTTAGGTTCAGGCATTTGTTCATATAATCTAACCAAAGAAGGAGCCATTTTCATAGTCACAGTACCCGCTGTTATTAAAAGATCAGCTTGCCTGGGACTAGATCTAGGAACTAATCCATAACGATCAAAGTCAAATCTTGAGCCAATAAGAGCAGCAAATTCGATAAAGCAACAACTAGTCCCATAAAGAAGTGGCCAAAGACTTGAAAGCCTGGCCCAATTAGAAACATCCTTAAGATTAGTCAAAATAATAGAATCCAATTGATTTGTATTTGAATCTAGAGGGGGTTTCATCGAAAATCGAATTTTTTCACGAATAATTGAAGAATTTAGGACCATTCTAATGCTCCTTTTCTCCATGCATACACTAATCCAATAAGCAAAATAAAAAGGAATACTAAGGCTTCAATAAAAGCAGCTATACCGAAATCATTAAAACACATAGCCCATGGGTAAAGAAAAACTGTTTCTACATCAAAAATCACAAAAACTAGAGCAAACATATAGTAACGGATTTGAAATTGTATCCAAGCGTCTCCCATAGGTTCTATACCTGATTCGTAACTAGTAAGCTTTTCTGGGCCTAAATTACTAGGAGCCAAAAATCCAGAAATCGAAAAAGCTAAGAAAGGAATAAAACTAACAAGTAGTAAGAAGAGCCAAAAAGTATTATAATTTGAAAGCAGAAACATAAATTGACTCCCTTTATTTTTTTTTTTTTTTTTTCTAAATTTCAAAATAGAGCCTACTTTTTTATATTCTAATCATCAAAAGTTTGAATCCGTAATTTTTGATCATCTTTTTTTTTAGTAGTAATTCAGGAGTAACTAAAAGTTAGGGCTATACGGATTTGAACCGTAGACATTCTCGGTTAAACGAATGAAACTCTATTGAATAAACTTCAAACGTTTCTAGAACCCAACATGCATATTTCTATGCATTGGGCTCACTCATCAGCTAACCTTAGATTAGTTGATTAACCATCCTTTTTTCTAGGATTTTCCTTTACAAGGAAAAAGAAATAATGAGATGGTTCCGCGTGCTCTGATATTAATTAAAGAGCTTTCCCAAAGTTTTTCAGGATATTCTGATTTGTCAAAAAAGGTTTGCGTTTTTGGATTGATATTGACTCATGAAGAGTTTCCGTCGCTTTGGAATAAGATATGAGAACTCATACACCTTAAATCTCATAAAGCGAAAAGGGATTTTGTTGTCCTTAAGTGCCTGTATTATCCTTAGTATCCTAGCATTAACCTTTTTTTGATAACCATATCGACTAGATTTCTGAATAGAATTTCTATTTAGAAATTCTACTTGTCATGCTATTTTCTACCTCAAAATGTAAATTTTGAAAATTAGACAATGAAATTTACGTAACTTTTCTTTTGTGAATCGGAAGAATCGATAAATATCTCTGTAGAAACATTGGCGCACGTGTAAACGAGGCGCTCTACCGCTGAGCTATAGCCCTTTTTTTCTTAAGATTGACTTTATTATATTACAACAGTTATTATAATTATTATAGCGTCACTAGCATCTGTTTGTCAAGTGAAAATCTGATTTAAGATAGAATTTTTTTTTTTACCATTCTAATAATTCTACTTTTACAAGAAACGCTTGCTTCCAATTGAAAAAGTAATTAGAATATCTTTTTAAGAGAAACAAACCACCTACTTAACTCAGTGGTTAGAGTATCGCTTTCATACGGCGAGAGTCATTGGTTCAAATCCAATAGTAGGTAACTAGAATTAACTTTTTAAAGTTAAGTAATAATTAAATTCTGATTTATCATAGTAAAAAAATCATTCAGTAATTACTTCAAATAAGTATCAAAAAGAGATACTTAACCAATTTTTAAGGATCTCTTTTTTCTTCATATTTTTTTTTTCTACAACATATCGTATATCGGAAATTTTTAGTAATAACAAGCTACTTGCGTTAACTTACTAAATTTACTAAAAAAAAATAGAAAATATTAAAATTTTTGTTATAGACCTCATATTTGTTTATTTGAGGCGAATGAATTAGTGAGATAAGAAGGTTTCATGAATGATTTAGGCGCCTAATTAATGATTTAAGCAACTTAGTCACTATATAGAATATAGAAATAACCAAGAGTTAAAATTCTATTTAAAAAATAAAACAACAACCAAGATCAATATATGTCTTGTGCGTAGTGCCGGGAGTGTCATAAATGAAACTCCCGGCACTACTCAGGTACTCAGGCATAAAAAAATAAAAAATAAATTGAATTTTTTATTTATGCGGACTATAATCGAAAACAAAAAACCTTGCATTATTGCATTAAGTGGTTGTAGCGTCCAACCGGGCTTTTGCTCTTTTCAGTGCTAAAGTGGCTTCAATTCTATTTTTTCTACTTTCAGCTTTGTCTAAATCATACTTAGCTTGTAAAAATTTTCTTTTCGCTTCTTCAATATCAATGTCACTACCTTTTTCTGCTTCGTTTACTAATATAATTACTTCATTTCTATCTATCATACCAAAACCACCCATCAAAGCCATATTTGACCATTGTCCATTAAGGCGTATTTGTGTAACTCCAATATCTAATGCCGTAAGTAATGGAGCATGATTTGGTAATATGCCAATTTTACCACTATTTGTAGATAAAATTATTTCTTCAACTTCAGAATTCCAAACAATTCGATTAGGAGCCATTACACGGAGATTCAATTTCATTTTTTCTATATATTCTCTAATTGTAAAATTGCAGCTTTTGCAGTGGCTTCATCAATATTACCCACTAAATAAAAAGCTTGTTCAGGCAAACTATCTAATTCACCGGTTAAAATCATTTTGAAACCTCTTATCGTTTCATTAAGACTGACATATTTGCCTGGTGATCCAGTAAAAACTTCTGCTACAAAAAAAGGCTGTGATAAGAAGCGTTCAATTTTTCTTGCTCTAGCAACTAGTAAACGATCCTGTTCTGATAATTCATCCAGACCAAGGATAGCTATAATATCTTGAAGTTCTTTATATCGTTGGAGAGTTTGTTTAACTCCTTGTGCTACTTCATAATGTTCTTCACCGACAATCCACGGTTGTAACACGGTTGATGTTGAATCTAATGGATCTACAGCTGGATAAATACCCTTAGCTGCTAATCCTCTTGACAACACAGTCGTAGCATCGAGATGTGCAAATGTCGTAGCTGGAGCTGGATCGGTCAAATCGTCTGCCGGTACATAAACTGCTTGGATAGAAGTTATAGAACCTTCTTTTGTAGAAGTTATCCTTTCTTGTAAACAACCCATTTCCGTAGCTAGAGTCGGCTGATAACCTACGGCAGATGGCATTCTACCTAAAAGAGCAGAAACTTCCGACCCGGCTTGAACAAAACGAAATATATTATCAATAAACAATAATACATCTTGTTTATTAACATCTCGAAAATATTCTGCCATGGTTAATGCCGTTAGACCCACTCTCATACGAGCTCCTGGTGGTTCATTCATTTGCCCATATACAAGAGCAACTTTGGATTCCGATATGTTTTCTTCATTTATAACTTTGGATTCTTTCATCTCCATATAAAGATCGTTCCCCTCACGAGTTCGTTCTCCTACTCCACCAAAAACAGAAACACCTCCATGAGCTTTAGCAATGTTATTGATCAATTCCATAATGAGAACTGTTTTTCCTACTCCAGCTCCTCCAAATAATCCAATTTTTCCTCCACGACGATAAGGGGCCAACAAATCAACGACTTTAATACCTGTTTCAAATATAGAAACTGTAGTTTCTAAGTCCATAAATGCTGGAGCGGGTTTATGAATTGGAGATTTTGCCGTAGCTTCTACTGGACCCATATTATCTACGGGTTCTCCAAGAACATTGAATATGCGTCCTAACGTAACTTCACCAACTGGAACACTAAGAGGAGCCCCAGTATCAATAACTTCCATTCCTCGCATTAAACCATCTGTAGCACTCATAGCTACAGCTCTGACTTTATTATTACCAAGTAATTGTTGCACTTCGCAAGTCACATTAATACTTTGACCTGCTGGATTTTGTCCCTTAACTATTAAGGAATTAAAAATATTGGGCATTTTTCCGACCGGAAAAGCAACATCTAAAACTGGTCCGATTATTTGAGTGATATAACCTTCCGACGATGTAGAAATTCCAAGAAATCTATAATTTTTCATAAGTTTATTCTCAAAAGCTATTCACTTTATTTATATATATATATTCATGAATATGTTGTAATTTTTGATCAATCAATCAATGAGTTTTCTGTTTGTTCAGTTCTTCTATTTCATTCAAACAAAGTGTTCAGCTTCTGTTTTAAAATTTTTTAGCGTAAAAAAAAATTATACAGAAACTAAAAAAATGAATCTGATTTTTTATTCATAATTTATATTAATAGTTTAGGATGAATAATTAAGTCTTGACAATGATTTAATGGTTTTATCAGTATCTAGACGCTAAATATACTTTCCTTTTTATCTGTTTAAAAGCAAAAACATATAAGTTTTTTTTTAGTAAAAATAAAAGAAAATTTGCTTTTTGATCAAATAATTTGGACTAAAAACTAGGTTGCATTATACATTAAACACACTATAGAATAGTACTGTTCGAATACCTAAAAAAAATATTTGTACATAATTTTTGACAATTTCTTTTTAGATATTCTTTTTTCTACTGCTACAAAAATGTTTTAATCTCGAGCAGATCTTATCTTTACAAGAACAATCGATTACGTTCTAGGGAGGAACCTATGTCACCACAAACGGAGACCAAAGCAGGTGTTGGATTTAAAGCTGGTGTTAAAGATTATCGATTGACTTATTTTACTCCAGATTATGAAACCAAAGATACCGATATTTTAGCAGCATTTCGTATGACTCCGCAGCCGGGGGTACCACCGGAAGAAGCAGGAGCAGCTGTAGCTGCTGAATCCTCCACGGGCACCTGGACTACCGTATGGACAGACGGACTTACTAGTCTTGATCGATATAAAGGTCGCTGCTATAATATTGAGCCTGTTGCTGGAGAAGATAACCAATTCATAGCTTATGTAGCCTATCCTTTAGATCTTTTTGAAGAAGGTTCTGTTACCAATATGTTTACTTCAATTGTTGGTAATGTTTTCGGCTTCAAAGCTCTACGTGCTTTACGTTTAGAAGATTTACGAATTCCTCCTGCTTATTCTAAAACTTTTATAGGACCGCCCCATGGTATCCAGGTTGAAAGAGATAAGTTAAACAAATATGGTCGTCCGTTATTAGGTTGTACAATTAAACCAAAATTGGGACTTTCTGCTAAAAACTATGGTAGAGCTGTTTATGAATGTCTTCGTGGTGGACTTGACTTCACCAAAGATGATGAGAATGTAAACTCTCAACCTTTTATGCGTTGGAGAGATCGTTTCTTATTCGTAGCAGAAGCACTTTTTAAATCCCAAGCTGAAACAGGTGAAATTAAAGGACATTACTTAAATGCTACGGCAGGTACATGTGAAGAAATGTTAAAAAGAGCAGTTTTCGCCAGAGAATTAGGAGCTCCTATTGTTATGCATGACTACCTGACAGGTGGTTTTACTGCAAATACTAGTCTAGCTTTTTACTGTCGAGATAATGGTTTACTTCTTCATATTCACCGAGCAATGCATGCTGTTATCGATAGACAAAAAAACCATGGTATTCACTTTCGTGTACTAGCTAAAGCATTACGTATGTCTGGAGGAGATCATATTCATGCTGGTACTGTTGTTGGTAAACTTGAAGGTGAAAGAGACTTAACTTTAGGATTTGTTGATTTACTTCGCGATGATTTTATCGAAAAAGATCGAAGTCGTGGAATTTATTTCACCCAGGACTGGGTTTCTATGCCTGGTGTACTTCCTGTAGCTTCAGGTGGTATTCACGTTTGGCACATGCCGGCTTTGACTGAAATTTTTGGAGATGATTCTGTATTACAATTTGGTGGCGGAACCTTAGGACATCCTTGGGGTAATGCACCTGGTGCTGTCGCTAATAGAGTTGCTGTCGAGGCTTGTGTACAAGCTCGTAACGAAGGCCGCGATCTAGCTACAGAAGGTAATAATATTATTCGTGAAGCTGCTAAATGGAGTCCCGAATTAGCTGCTGCTTGTGAAGTTTGGAAAGAAATCAAATTTGAATATGAAGCGGTTGATACTCTTTAATTTGATTCTTTTTTTTTTATTTAAAATAACCTCTTTTACGTTTTTTTTAGAACTTAAAACAGGTTTTTTAAAAATTTTCATGGAATAACTCTTGGTAATTTTTTGAGGGAGGGGGTTATTCCAGGTACCCTCTCTCCCCTCAAAATAGATTTGAACCTTTTTTGAATAAATTCAAAATAGATTTGAACCTTTTTTGAGTAAATTCATAGGGGTTGGTAACTCAGAGGATCAGAGTTTATGGTTCCGAACCATAAAGTCAGGGGTTCAAATCCCCTCCAACTCATAATCTATAACCTTTTTTCTCTTATCTTGTTATTAGATATCTATATAAAAAAAAATAACAAAAATAGAAAGATTGCTTTTTTTTTTGTTATTTTTTTTTTTTTACTATTTTTGTATTTCTCAATGAAAGGTCCTAATATCTTAGTAACTCACAGCTAATAGTAAAAAAAAAAAAAGAATTTGAATAGAATGATTTTTATTTTTTTTTTTTTTTTACTATTCTTATCTATATAAGACCAACTTTTTGAATCTTTGAACTCTTATAAATCGGAATCAATTGATTCTTGATATAACAACAAAAATTCATAAATTAAATCTTTTTTTTTACGAAGAAACTGTGAACCAATATTCATCATTGTTTAATATTAATTAAAGAGTCGTGACAAGATTTCAGACAATAATATTTTTTTTTAGGTACTGATATGGAGCAAGAACCTACTACGTCACTTAACCAAGAATCTAGTACGTCATTGAAGGATTGGTTTGAACAAAAACAAAAATTGTATGACTCAGTTGGGGATGATCTAGAAGAAGTAAAAGTTGATTTCGAAGATTTGCATCCCAAGGAAAGACAACGTTTGGCTGTAATAGCTGAGCTCACTAGACGAAGTGAAGGCTTGTGGGAACGTTGTGATAATTGTGAAAGCATGTTGTATGTGAAATTTCTGAAACAAAATTTGAGTGTGTGTGAAGAATGTGGTTATCATTTACAAATGAATAGTACTGAACGAATTGAAGTATTAATTGATCCAGAAACTTGGATTCCTATCGATGAAGATATGATTTCCCAAGATATTTTGAATTTTGGTGATGAAGATTCTTATGAAGAGAGGCTTGTTAAGTATCAAAAACAAACCGGTTTGGCTGAAGCTGTTCAAACAGGTGTAGGATTCATGAATGAAATCCCGGTAGCACTTGGTGTTATGGATTTTAAATTCATGGGAGGTAGCATGGGTTCAGTAGTAGGTGAAAAAATTACCCGTTTAGTTGAATTAGCAACACTAGAATCTTTACCTTTAATCATTGTATGTTCATCGGGTGGAGCACGTATGCAAGAAGGAACATTGAGTTTAATGCAGATGGCAAAAATATCTTCTGTATTACAAATTCATCAAATTCAAAATAGATTGTTATATATTTCTGTTCTGACTTATCCTACAACAGGGGGCGTAACTGCAAGTTTTGGTATGCTAGGTGATCTTATCATTGCTGAACCCAGAGCCTATATTGCCTTTGCTGGTAGGCGGGTTATTGAACAAACTTTACATGAAGAGATACCTGAAGACTTTCAATTTGCTGAATTTTTATTTGATCATGGTTTACTTGATCTTATTATTCCGCGTAAGCTTTTGAAGGGAGCTTTGAGTGAGTTATTACAACTTTATAACGCGGCTCCTTACAAACTTAATTAACCACCCAAATTTCATCTAATTAATCAATTACACGAGTATTCTGAATCAGATCCATCACATGAATCTGATAAATTAGATAAATTGTCTCAATCTTATAAATCAGAAAAATTACTTGATTCTGCTAATGATACAATGAATCAATCAAGTGACTAATTGAAGAGCAATTTTGAAACTCGTACTAGATTAATTATATATTAAGATATTACTGTTCGAGCAGTTTTTTATTTTCTATCAAATTACAATCAATTCAAGAAATTTTTAGCAAAGTCCAATAAAAATAGTAAAATTAACTTTAAACTTTTTTTTTATAATTCTAATAGTAGATATGGTAAAAGTAGGAACTTTATACCATTCTCTAATAGTCTAAAATGGGTATAATTAAAACGGATTTGAAGACTAATCAAAAAAAAAAAAGATCTCACTAGAGATATAGATAACAGATCAATCTACTACTATCAATAGAACTTATGACAGCTGATTTTTTACCCTCCATTTTTGTACCGCTAGTTGGTTTGGTTTTTCCAGCTATCACAATGACATCACTTTTTTTATATATTGAACAGGATGAAATTATTTGAAAAAAAAAAAGAAAAAACTAATTATTCTATATTAATATCCATTTTTAAACACAAAAAATGGATATATTTCAATTTTGGTCACACTTCAACTTGAATTAATGCTATTACTAGATTACTACTATTTTTAATTTTTAAAGTATCTAAAAAATATCTATGTTTATCGACAAATTTAGATAAACATAGATATTTTTTAGATACATAATGCTCCATTTGTCTGAAGTACCTGAATTTGTTGTAGTAATTTGTGTTTGAAAAAAATTGAATTTGCACAAATAATAAATATTATGAATAGACAATCCGATTTAATTCGCGTCGACTATATACGGGGTTCTCGTAACCTTAGTAACTTTTTTTGGGCAACCAGTCTTTTTTTTGGAGCTTTCGGTTTTTTTCTAATTGGATTTTCTAGTTATTTGGGAAAAGACTTGGTTCCTTTTCTATATTCTCAAGAACTTTTATTTATTCCACAAGGAATTGTAATGTGTTTTTATGGAATTGCTGGATTTTTTCTCGGAATTTATTTATGGTGTACGATTTTTTGGAATGTAGGTAGCGGATATAATTATTTTGATAAACAAGACGAAATTCTTTGTATATTCCGATGGGGCTTTCCTGGTCGGAATCGGCGCATTCTTATTAAGATTAAAATGCATGATATTAAAGCAATAAAAATGGAAATACGAGAGGGGTTTTATCCACGTCGTTTTCTCTACATAAAAATAAAGGGTCAACAATATATACCTTTAACTCAATTAGGTGAAAATTTTACAACTTTAAGCGAAATGGAAGAACTTGCAGCTGAGTTAGCACGTTTTTTACGAGTATCTCTTGAAGGATAATAAAATAAAAAAGGGTCCCTCCCTTTTTGTTTGGATTTAACTCTTTCTAATTATCCAAAAATTTTATGCTTTATCTGTTAGCTAAAAAAAAATTCTTCTAATTCCTGGGGTAGTTACTATGAAATTAGATTGGTGGAAACCTTTTGACTGGTTTTATGAGATTCCAGTTCGTTCCTTAGAGAGAGCTTATATGACTGGTAAATATATGCGAGAATTGGAAAAGTTTTTTTTATCTTATCGAGCAAAAAAAATATCATCGAGATATCAATGGAAAATTTTTATTTTATGTATGAATATGGAATTTAACTATTGCATATTCAGCATATACTGGAGTCTTTTAGAATGTAAATTAAGTATTATTATAGCAACATTTTGGTATAGAGCAAAACGTAAATTATTCAAGATTTTATTTAATTTTTCATTTTCAAGGAATAACACAAAAAAAGCGTGGATTCTTACAAATTTATTATCAAACAAAAAAACTATTTCTGAAAAAAAAGAAAATAGAAAAAAAGATTCTTTTTCTGAAAACTATACGAATCGTTTTCGCGATGATTGTTTTTTTTCTTCAAGAATGAAAATAGCCCTAAAATTGAAGAAAATAAGACAAATGAATCAACAATTGTCTTCTATTGAATCAATTCTAATTGCCTTAGAACAAAACCGTACATTTTACTTTTCAGACAATTTTGAACAATATTTTTTTCTTCTCAAACCAAATGATTATTTTGGACCAACAATAAATGCTTACGAATCAATTAGTTTGGTACCACGCTCCATACTTCGTACTTTATCTCGCTTCCAATTAGAATTAGCAGGTAAATCGAGTTCGTTGGTACTTGATGAATTTTGGTTGGCTAAATATCAAGCCTCAGCTTCTCTTCAATACCTTGGATGTTTAATTATTTTACCTTACACAACTTCATACTTTTTAGAAAAATGGCTTCTAAAACCTTCAATTACAACTTGGTGGAATACAGCTCAATTAAGTATTTTTTTTAATAAGGTTCAAGAAGAAAAAGCTTTAGAAAGACTTCAAAATGTTGAAGAATTTATCTGGTTAAATAGGCTTTTGAGAGATCCTATCACAGAGGAATCTAAAAATTTTGATACAGAAGTATATGAACAAACAATTAATTTAGTAAAAATCTACAATGACGATTGTATCGGAATCATTTTACATTTAGCAACAGATATAATTCGCCTTATTACAATTATTGTACTTTTTTTTGTCGGTCGGAAACAACTAGCTATTCTGAACTCGTGGCTTCAAGAATTATTTTACAGCTTAAGCGATACAATGAAAGCTTTTTTCATCATTCTCTTAACCGATTTATGTATTGGATTTCATTCACCCCATGGTTGGGAAATAGTAATAAGCTCGTTTTTGGAATATTTAGGATTTTCGCAAAATACTTATATAATATCTTGTTTTGTCTCGACTTTTCCAGTTATCCTAGATACAGTTTCTAAATATTGGATTTTTCGGCACTTAAATCGCATATCCCCCTCCATTGTCGCGACTTATCATTCAATGAATGAATGATTATTATGTTGCTATATTTATTGTATATTGTAGTAAAAAAGGTTATTACGATTTAGCTTAATTGCCGTATCAAAACAGTTGATTCAAAATACTAGAAAGTTTTTTAATAATTCTAATAAGGCTTAACTAAATTTTTTTTTTATTTTAAAAACTTGAATTAAATGACTTATGAAATATACTTGATACTTATAATTAAACCATGCGAAATCTTACTTTTTATAATTGGATGAAGAAAATACTGATTCCTATTATTTCATGTATCGTAATTTATCCTTCAATCGCCTATGCATATCCCATTTTTGCACAACAAAATTATGAAAGTCCACGTGAAGCAACTGGACGTATTGTATGTGCCAATTGTCATCTTGCTAAAAAACCAATCGATATTGAAGTTCCACAGTCTGTACTTCCTAATACTGTATTTGAAGCTGTAGTTAAAATTCCCTATGATATGCAGCTAAAACAAGTACTGGCTAACGGGAAAAAAGGAGGTTTTAATGTAGGAGCTGTACTTATAATGCCCGAAGGGTTTGAATTAGCTCCAAATGATCGTATTCCAAATTTATTAAGAGAAAAAATAGGTAATTTATCTTTTCAAAACTACCGCTCCGATCAAAAGAATATTCTTGTAGTAGGTCCGGTTTCGGGTAAAAAATATAGCGAAATTGTATTTCCTATTATTTCGCCAAATCCCGTTATAAATAAAAAGTCTCATTATCTTAAATATCCTATTTATGTAGGAGGAAATCGAGGTCGAGGACAAATTTATCCTGACGGAAGTAAAAGTAATAACACTATTTATAATGCATCAGCAACCGGAAATATTAAAAAAATATTTCGTAAAGAAAAAGGTGGATACGAAATAACAATTGAGCGATCATCTGACGGACGTCAAATTGTTGATATTGTACCTCCAGGACCTGAATTGATCGTCTCAGAAAATGAATTTGTAAAAATTGATCAACCTTTGACTAATAATCCTAATGTAGGTGGTTTTGGTCAGGCAGAAGCAGAAATTGTTCTTCAAGATCCTTCGCGAGTTCAAGGTCTATTACTGCTCTTTGCAGCCGTTATTATAGCACAGATTTTTCTTGTACTTAAGAAGAAGCAATTTGAGCGAGTTCAATTAGCTGAAATGAATTTTTGATTAGTTTTTGATCTAAAAAAACTTAAAATAAAGTACTAAAATCGTTCAAATATTACAATTATCTTCTTCTTTCTTTTTAATTGATAGATTTTATAATGAATTTTAAAAGATATTCCAATCAGTTTTTGTCTATGACAAAAATTTCTTCAGAAATTGAATGTTTTCGATATGATTTTTTATATCCCTTATTAAGAGAGATGTTAATTTATAAAGGATGTACACCAAATAGAAACTTTTTGATTTTGGGAATAATGTCTCAACACGCATTGATAAATTTCTCTAACCTTACCAAATGGTATTCGGAAATTTCTATTGACTCCAATATATTTTTTTTTAAACCTTTAGCTTCTCGACGTGAGTATGAAAATTTGGAATCTGATAATTTTTTTGAGTCAAAAAATGTTTGTAAAGCTGATAAAAAAGAATTTGAACAGAAAAAGCCTAAAATTAATCTTTATTGTTTAGCAAAGCAAAGCCTTTTTAATGATTTTGGGATCGAATCAACAAAAACGTTAAGAAACTTTTTGAGATTTTTTTTGTTTGTTTCGTTTAATTTTGATTATTTTGACTCAGATTCGTATAGATATAAGAAACAAAAAAAAATTTATTCATCCAAACTTTATTGCTTATTTTCCGAAACAACTTATCCGTTTTTTTTTATAAAATATTTAATTCTGTTCAAAAAATGGAGGACCGAAGACTTCTACTTAAATATGTCTTACATTGCATTTCATGGAAATATTTACAATATTTCTAGTCTGTTAATTAAGATGGCTTTTATTGAAAAACAAACCTTTTTTTTTCTAAGTTAAACAAAATTAGATTAAAAAGGGTGCAAACTTTTAAGGTAAGATACTTTAATTAAATTCTAATGAAATCAGAATAAGTTTAAAGAATTCTTTTTCTATATAGATATTATATTTATATCTTTTTTTTTTTTTATGTTCTAGAAATTTATTTTTCAACAACAATTATTTTTTTATATACGAAAATTATTATGATCTATTGGAGAATCAATAGAATTGATTCTCCGATAGATCAATCGCTAAATCCCTGTGGAATTTGGAATAAATATTACTCCATAATAATTTCTTTTTTTCTTTTTTTTTTGAGAAAAAAGAAAAAAGAAATTTAGAATTAAAGGGATGATCCTAATCCGGAATATGCTCCGTAGAAAAAAATTCCAAGCAAACCAATGATAAGTATACCAGCTACGGTACCTATAAGCCAAAGAGGAATTCTTCCGGTCGTATTGGCCATTATATTACTCCCTTTCGTCTTTTTTTTTTGATTGGGTGGTTATAATTCAAAAATAAACTATTTTCAATGATTATTTTCCTTCTTTTTTCATACTAATTTTTTTTAGTTGAAGAAATAATTGGAAAATAGAACAGCAAGTACAAAAATAAGTAATAATCCCCAGTAAAGACTTGTACGATTTAATTCTACATTTTGTCTGTTTGGATTTGGTTGTGTCATAATTCTAGGTTTCAAAAAATCTATCGTTGAATAAACTGCATTGCCGAAATAGATCCCAAGAAAAAAACTGTAGGTACGGCTAAGCCGTGAATAGCTAGCCATCTAACTGTAAATATTGGATAAGTTCTATCCAGAGTCATCGATATCTCCTATAATTATTTAGTAAATTCATTGACCTGTTCTAATGAATTGAACCGGCCTGTTATTAATGGAATATCTTGTCGGCTTTCCGTAAAATATTCATTAGGACGGGGACTTCCAAAAACGTCATAGGCTAATCCTGTACTAACAAATAACCAACCTGCTATAAATAAAGAAGGTATAGTAATGCTGTGAATAACCCAGTAGCGAATACTGGTAATAATATCAGCAAAAGGTCGTTCTCCTGTATTACCAGACATGATTATCTCCGTATATTCATTTGGGATTTAACGAGGAACAAATCCCTCGTATTTGAGAGGCAAAATGAGGAAAAACTATTTCAATTTGGTATAATAAATAAAATTTTCAATGATATTAGGTTGTCAAGTTTTTAGCAAGAATTTGTTTAGCATATACTAAATTAGTATAGCTGGGGTTTTATCGAAGGAGCAAGGTAACTCAAACAAAATAGTTGGGAATCATAATAAAAATTAATTTTAGATTCCTTATCCTTATATATTAATAGGATTCAGTGTTATCAACAATACAAATTTACTTTATTTTCTTTTTGTGAAAGTACAAAAATTTTGGAATAATTGAAAGAAACTAACAATAAAAATGAAACGAAAATTTTATGAGATACTTTTTGGAAAGCTTTGTACTGAAATGGTGTATTTAATTAAATGGATTTCTCTATGATTACTCTAATCAGTTATTTTGTCCTTTTACTAGCAGCATTAACTTTAACTACCTTTTTATTTATTACTTTTAATAAGATACAACTTATATAACATAAAAAATGACAATGAAATCACAAAACAAAATAAATTTTTTTAGTTTTACAATTTCATGTAGATATTTGTAGAGTTTAGAATACTTAAACTAAATTAGTATATATCTTTTTATTCTTTTTTTTTTACAACTCAAAAAAATTATGGTTGAAGCATTATTATCTGGAATTGTTTTGGGTTTGATTCCAATTACTTTAGCGGGATTATTTGTAACTGCTTATCTACAATATCGACGTGGTGATCAATTAGATTTATAAAAGTGACTCTAAAAATTAGAATTTGGTTTTATTTTTAGAATAGTTTTTAATTTCTATATTTTCTATGTAAGAACAGAAAAAAGCACGCCCTGTAGGATTTGAACCTACGACATCAGGTTTTGGAGACCTACGTTCTACCAGTCTGAACTAAGAGCGCCTTCTTTTTAGTGTCCACTATTTATGAATAGAAGTATACATTCTTTGATTCACATTGAATACTTTTTTAAGCGTTTACTTTTTCAATAAAAGAATACATGGTGAACTCACATGTGAACTAAAAAGAAGTTTGTTTTTGGAGGAAACAAGTTTTTTAGGTAGGGATGACAGGATTCGAACCTGCGACCTTTTGTACCCAAAACAAACGCGCTACCAAACTGCGCTACATCCCTTACCCAACGTCGATTATATTAACTTCATATATATTTATATCTATTACAATAAAACTTCAATATATTTATTTCAAAAGAAAAACAGTAGATTACTTTCTAATATATGAAACCTTTTGCTCCAAAATTATGTTTTATTTTAATAAAAATGTAATCTATCTTTTCTTGTTTTTTCATTTTTCAATAGGCAAGTTCTGTGTAATTAAACAGTGAAGATTAAAACGAAGAGTTTTTAATAGAAAAAAAAAAGGAAAAACTAGCAATGCAAGATGTAAAAATTTATCTATCTACTGCTCCTGTATTAGCAACACTTTGGTTTGGTTTTTCGGCTGGTTTCCTTATTGAGATCAATCGTTTTTTCCCCGATGCTTTGGTTTTTCCTTTCCTCTAAATAGAAAAAATTTCAATTTTGGGATTAAAAAACTAGTTTTTGATCTCTTCTCTAATCATTAGGATGAAACTTGATCGGAGTAATGCAGAATATCTTGAGAAGTTTATGGCTAAAAAAAAGGATATACGAATAACAATAGTTTTAGAATGTATTAGTTGTGATCGAAGAGATAATACTAGAACTTTAAAAGGTATTTCTCGTTATACTACTGAGAAAAATCGTCGTACTACAGTTAATCGATTAGAATTGAAAAAATTTTGTTGCTGTTGTTTGAAACATACTATTCACCGAGAATTAAAAAAATAAAAAAAAAAAATATATATATATTTGTACCTACATAGTTTAAAAAAGATCATGAATAAACTTAGACGATTTCCTCGTAGACGTTTGCCACCAATACGATATGGTGAAATTATTGATTATAAAAATATAAGTTTATTGCGCAGATTTATTAGTGAACAGGGCAAAATTTTATCTAGACGATTGAATAAATTGACCTCAAAACAACAACGTTTAATGACTGTTGCTATTAAAAGAGCTCGTGTTTTAGCTTTGTTACCTTTTTTAAATACTGAAAATTAATGGAATTCAGAAGTGATTTTTGTTATTGTTGATAAAAAAAAAACGAACGCTTTTTTTTTGTGAGTTACAGAAGTAACTCAAAATAGTATTTTATTTTTCGACCTCCTCGAAGTCAAATATCCGAGGAGGTTTAATCTCTATTTTTGTCCTTCATGTCTAGTTTTTAATATTTTTAATTATATCGGTAACACATTCGTTATCTAATATAGCCATTTGTGCTAATGTTTTGCGATTCAAATAAATAGAATTTTTGTACAAAAAAGAAATAAAATTATTATAGGACATTCCATTCTTTCGAGCTGTTGCATTGATTCGGGTAATCCATAAACGACGAAAATCTCTTTTTCTATTATTCCTATCTCTATAAGAGTATGTTAAAGCCCTTAGGACTTGTTGATTGGTAGTTCGAAATATTTTTGAATGTGCTCCTTTAAAACTTGATGCAAATTTTAGAATCTTTTTTCGATATTGTCGTGCTCCAAATCCGCGTTTAACTCTGGTCATTGACTCTTAGTTTTATAAAAAAGGAAACTTTTTCTTTTTAGTTTTGAGAGTAATAAAAGTAATAATAGTACGAATTTTTTCTTCTATGTAGAAAAAAAAAATGGATCAAATAACAACTACTTTTTCTTATGCAGGAAATTAAAATTCCAATAACTTTTGCTACTATAACCTTCCTAACCATATTTTTTGTTCTGCTATGATCCTATAAACATAATTAGAATATCGAATTACAAAAAGAAATAATAATGGATTCCTGAGTTTCTATGGTCCTTTCCTTTACAGTAAGGTCCTCTCGATCTACCGGAGCTAGAATTCTCTCAAAAAAGATAAATAGGTTTTTGATAATTTATATAATTTTCAATATTAAGCTCTTCCCGAAATTTCGGATGTGATGCAATACACCCTGGTACAAACACCTCTACGTTGAGGACATCCTTGAAGAGCAGGAGATTTTGTTCTAGTTTTAATTAATTGTCTTGCATTTCTAATAAGTTGTCGAATTGTTGGCATACTAGCTTAATACTGCTTCTTTGTATAGTAACGGCATTTTAATGAGAGTTTCTTAGACAACTGACCTTTGGATTCTGTTATTGCACTCTATCTAAATAGATATATCTATCTATTTTTAAGTTATATCTCGCTTGATGATTATTTATCGATTAAGAAAAAAAGTCATCGAGAAACCGCTTTTCACATACCTTTAAATTTAGCCTTCGCTGATCCAAACAAGTCACACATACACCCTGGTACAAACACCTCTACGTTGAGGACATCCTTGAAGAGCAGGAGATTTTGTTCTAGTTTTAATTAATTGTCTTGCATTTCTAATAAGTTGTCGAATTGTTGGCATTTTTCTCCATTTATGCAGTTTTCTTGCTGGTTTTGATTAGTCTTAACCACCAAACCAAACCAAAATTTAAAAAATTTTAGATATTCAAACCTCCAATAAAAAATTCAATTAACTACAAACTTTCTAGAAATTAATAAAGTATTTTATAAGAAGAACTTTCTATTGCTACAAGATCGATAAGTCCATAGTCTCTGGCTTCTTCTGCTGACATAAAAACATCTCGTTCCATATCTTCGGAAACAATCCTTAAAGGTTTTCCTGTCCGTTGTACATAAACTTTTGTTATACAATCTCGTAACTTCAATATTTCTTCTGCTTCTAAAACGCATTCCCCAGCTTGGCCGTGATAATACGAACTTGCAGGTTGATGAATCATAATCCAAGCATGAGGTAATGCTAGACGTTTGGTGATTTAACCTCCGGCTAATATAAAAGATCCCATGGATGCAGCTAACCCCATACAAATTGTATGAACGTCTGGTATTACGAATTGCATAGCATGATAAACTGAGATTCCAGGTAATACCGCTCCACCTGGGGAATTTATATATAAATATAAATCTTTTGTACTCTCCTCTCCATTCAAATACATCATAATACCTACAAGTTGATTGGAAATTTTTTTTTCCACTTGCTGTCCCAAAAAAAGAAGTCTTTCTCGATAAAGTCCATTGATTAGGATAAATTTTTAGTTTATTATTCCTCTAAAACCGTACATGAAATTTTCAAATCATACGGCTCCGGCAGTTTTTAGAAATATTTTTTCGAATCTTAAATATAGAACTCTATCTAGTTTTTTTAGTCTTAATTCAAAAAAATATTTCAATATTTCACCACTTCTAGTTCAGGTTCGTTACTTTTTTTTTTCATGTCTTTTCATCATTGCACATGAAACATATTGAACTAGCTTCTGATTCAGTATATTATTCAACTTTAAAAAATTCAACTTTAAAAAAGTAAGAAAAGCTTTTTAATTATGTTAATCTTAATCCCTCTCTCTAAATTGTTTTCAAATAGGTTGCATTATTTTAATTTTTAGGTTTTCAATCTACTTCGGAGAATTTTTGAATAAAGTATTAATTGCACATACAGGACAAGTAATAATTCTACTTTTTCTTATGTTCTTTCATAACTATTGAGAGCTTTCATGATTCTTTCAGTGCTTTAAACCTGTAAAAAAAAGGTCAAAAATATTCTATTTTTTTTTTTACAAGTTTTTATGAATTTGTCTCACGAAGCCTGACTATTCTGAATTGGTTTTAGTTAACCATAAATCGTTTCAAAGATCGTTTCTTTTTGAAACTTTCACTAAAAATTTCACGCTTCGGACTATTTGTTCTGGCAGCAAGTCTGGGTGGGTAAAAAACATTTTAATTAAATAAAATGACGGTAATGAAAACCATAAAACCTTCTATGTTTAACAAATCGCACAATACGTCAATCCAAACTGCATCTTCTTCACCAGGTAAACGAAAAGGCACTTTCGGAACACCAATGGGCATGATAAGACAAATTATATTGGTTGATCTCTAACATGAAAACGTAATTTTTTCTAAAAATTAAGTATTTTTATTGTAACACAATAAAATTCAATAAACATTTGTCAGATAATATTTACTTGATTCCGATTTTCGGTTTTTCCTCTCACTCTATTTTTTTAGTAAAAAAAAAATTAAAATATTTCTGGTTTGGTTATATTAATTAATCAAACATGCTTTAGTTTCAATTTTTCGGTTTTTTTTTAATTAAATTTTAATGGTACCAAGCTCTAGATTGTTATTGAAAAAGTATTTATGCTAGAATATTTTTATTCATTAATGTTGCTACAGGACAAATTGTTGTCATATAATTGAATAAAAAAATTTGTAAATTTTAAAATACATTATTGGATTAGATTTTTCATTATGATCCTGGAGAGAATAATTATTATTTCTCTTCTAATGCAATAAAGTTATATAGTATTTATTTTCTTCGGAAAAAAAGGGGTATTTCAATGGGTTTACCTTGGTATCGTGTTCATACCGTTGTCTTGAATGATCCTGGTCGTTTATTATCTGTACATTTAATGCATACCGCTTTAGTATCTGGCTGGGCTGGTTCAATGGCTCTTTATGAATTAGCTGTTTTTGATCCCTCAGATCCTGTTCTTGATCCGATGTGGCGACAAGGTATGTTTGTTATTCCTTTTATGACACGTATAGGAATAACAAAATCATGGGGAGGCTGGAGTATCACTGGCGATACTGTAACTGATGCTGGTATTTGGAGTTATGAGGGAGTAGCTGCAGCACATATAATACTCTCTGGTTTACTTTTTCTTGCAGCTATTTGGCATTGGGTTTATTGGGATTTAGATTTATTTCGTGATGAACGTACAGGAAAACCTTCTCTTGATTTACCAAAAATTTTTGGAGTTCACTTATTTTTATCAGGTGTACTTTGTTTTGGTTTTGGAGCTTTTCACGTAACTGGTTTGTTTGGACCAGGTATTTGGGTTTCTGATCCCTACGGATTAACCGGAAATGTCCGACCTGTAGATCCCGCTTGGGGAGCGGAAGGTTTTGATCCTTTTGTTCCAGGAGGAATAGCATCACATCATATTGCAGCAGGTATTTTAGGAATTTTGGCAGGTTTATTTCACCTAAGTGTTCGTCCACCTCAACGTTTATACAAAGCATTGCGTATGGGTAATATTGAAACAGTTTTATCCAGTAGTATTGCTGCTGTTTTTTTTGCGGCTTTTGTAGTTTCTGGAACCATGTGGTACGGATCTGCTGCAACTCCTATTGAATTATACGGACCAACCCGTTACCAATGGGATCAAGGTTATTTTCAACAAGAAATAGATAGGCGTATTCGTGTTAGTTTGGCGGATAATTCTAGTTTGTCAGAAGCTTGGTCAAAGATTCCCGAAAAATTAGCTTTTTATGATTATATTGGTAATAATCCAGCAAAAGGCGGTTTATTTAGAGCAGGTGCAATGGACAATGGAGATGGGATAGCTGTGGGTTGGTTAGGTCATGCAGTTTTTAGAGATAAAGAAGGACATGATTTATTTGTACGCCGCATGCCCACTTTTTTTGAAACATTTCCAGTTGTTTTGGTGGATGAAGAAGGAATTGTGAGAGCTGATGTTCCTTTTCGACGCGCAGAATCCAAATATAGTGTTGAGCAGGTTGGGGTTACTGTTGATTTTTACGGTGGTGAACTGAATGGTGTAAGTTTTAGTGATCCCGCTACAGTAAAAAAATATGCAAGACGTTCTCAGCTGGGTGAAATCTTTGAATTTGATCGTGCCACTCTAAAATCTGATGGTGTTTTTCGTAGTAGTCCTAGAGGTTGGTTTACATTTGGTCATGCCACATTTGCTCTTCTGTTCTTTTTTGGACATATTTGGCATGGTGCCAGAACTTTGTTTAGAGATGTTTTTGCAGGTATCGATCCTGATTTAGAAAGTCAAATCGAATTTGGAGCTTTTGAGAAATTAGGTGATCCTAGTACTGAAAAACGGGCAGTCTAACTCACTTGGCTAATCTAAACTATAATCATAACAATTATTAATTGGATTAATTCAAAAAACTGGAATTCATAAAAAATTCCATTTTAAGTCCAATTCTAGAAAGTTGATTTTCAGTATTTTTTAATGAAAAAACGTATGAAAAAAATCGAAATATTCCTTTTTTAACTAGCCTGAAAGAATCTATCTTAATAATCCTCATTTCTAATCAAACCTATGGAAGCTTTGGTTTATACATTTTTGTTAGTATCTACTTTAGGTATAATATTTTTTGCTATTTTTTTTCGGGAACCACCTAAAATTGCAAGCAAAGAAAATAAAAAATAATTTGTTAAATTCTAATTCTTTTCGAACTTCTACATCTTTTTTATTTTCAACTAATTGAAAATAAAAAAGAAAACACATAAAGAAAGGGACCTTTTTTCCTTCTGGTGAAGGAAGGGTCCCAAGCTATATCAATCTTCATGCTCGTCAAAAGGATCTCGCAGTTCTACCGAAGGTGTACCAAAAGCTGTATATAAGGCATAACCAGTAAAACTTACTAATGAGCAAGATAAAAAAATAGCGATCAAAGTTGCGGTTTCCATTGTTAGATAATAGGTTTATTTGCAATATAATAGTAAATAAAGTTAACAAATCTCAACTAATTAAAAAAAAATCTATGGCTACTAAGATTATTAACGAAAGTAACAAACGTCAATCAAAAATAACTATTGTTGGACTTCTTCTAAAACCACTCAATTCAGAATATGGTAAAGTGGCTCCTGGTTGGGGAACCACTACAATTATGGGTTTTTTTATGGCTTTATTTGCATTGTTTTTAGTTATTATTTTAGAAATATATAATTCTTCTGTGTTACTTGAAGGCGTTCCAATTAGTTGGTAATTTTTTATGGTGGCATTTACAAATTTTATTAGTAAAAAATTGTCGCTAAATTAATTACTACTTACTGTCATTATCAGTAAATCAAACGGCAGTTGAATTGCGTAATTATATTGAATATGTTTTTTTGGTCTATGGGTGTGCGATTCGTTTTAATCAATCTAGTCTAATGGTATACATTCTATTGTGTATATACACACATTTTCCCTTCCGCAAGACGTCATTAGTAATAATTTGATATCTCTAGCTCGAAGTAATAAAAATAAGTAGGAAAAGTCAAAAATTTTAAACTATGATGATGTTGATCCATTATTCAAGCTCCGTTACCAAATTGATTCAAAACTTTTTTATTTATTCAAATAAATACACAAATGATTGAGATCTGAATTTATCCATTATTCCTTCTCAGTAAATGGACAATCATCGGAGTATAAACAACATCTTTGGTTCGATAAATAAACGCTAGTTAGATTTGGACGTAAAAAAACCTATGAAATTTATTGTCCTTTTCTTTTTTTAACTTTTTGTTATTTTTTTATATTTATCCTTATTAATAAAAAAATAATAGGTAAAAAGATTTCTTTCAAAGCCAACAAAAAGAACTTTTTTTTTCAAAAGATTCTCGAGCTGACGTTAGATTAAGGCAAATAGTCGAAAAAAAAAAATATGTCAAATTGCTTTAAGTTATTTATATATTTTAATAAAACTCTTTGTTCAAGCTGTATGAAAATAACTTTTTCATGTACAGTTTTTAGAGGGGGTTTCCATTCTCCACTACCTATCTCGATAAAGTATACGATTGGTTCGAAGAACGTCTAGAAATTCAAGCTATCGCAGATGATATTACAAGCAAATATGTTCCTCCGCATGTAAATATTTTTTATTGTTTGGGGGGTATTACTTTAACCTGCTTCTTAGTACAAGTAGCTACTGGTTTTGCTATGACTTTTTACTATCGCCCCACGGTTACTGAAGCTTTTGCTTCTGTTCAATACATAATGACTGAAGTTAATTTTGGTTGGTTAATTCGTTCAGTACATCGATGGTCCGCGAGTATGATGGTTCTTATGATGATTTTACATGTATTTCGTGTATATCTTACGGGAGGTTTTAAAAAACCTCGTGAATTAACCTGGGTTACTGGGGTAATTTTAGGTGTATTAACTGTTTCTTTTGGTGTAACTGGTTATTCTCTACCGTGGGATCAGATTGGTTATTGGGCTGTTAAAATTGTTACAGGTGTGCCAGAAGCAATTCCTGTTATAGGTTCGCCTTTGGTTGAATTATTGCGTGGAAGTGTTAGTGTAGGTCAATCAACATTGACGCGTTTTTATAGTTTACATACATTTGTATTACCCCTCCTTACTGCCGTTTTCATGTTGATGCATTTCTTAATGATTAGAAAACAAGGTATTTCGGGACCTCTCTAATCTTTACTCAATCAAAAAAAGCCCAAAAGGCTTGTTAATATAATTAAAACTTTAAAGTCCATTGTCTAAAAAAGTTCTATTTATATTTTTATAGGTATATTTCTATTGATTTATTATCTTCAAAATTAAAGTTAGTTTTAAGACCGTATCTTTTTTAGTTGAAAAAAAAAAAGGAGATGGATTATGGGAGTGTGTGACTTGTATCATTACTAGGGCTTGCAGATTAATATTAAACGAAAATAAAATCTACCACATTTAGAGAATGTGTCTCAGTTCCGATCTCTTCTTTCTTTTTTTTTTTTATCAGAAGTTAAAACTCGGAGGTAGATTATACTAGCATTTGTTTTTCTTTATTTATAACGAGAATTTTAGTTCCAAGATCAAATCGTCAAATTTCTTATTATTATAAGCTTCGTCAAATCCAACCCATTAAACCTTATGGTGAATAAATGCATTTATTTCCTATGCATTTATTATGAACTAATATAGACCATCGGAGCAATCGAATGATCTGGGGAAATGAGATAGCCCAAATTTTAACAAGTTAACCTTCAAAAAGCTCACTTGAAACAGTTGTTATTTGTAGTTTGAGATAATCCGAGAAGCTTTTGTGCTATTTATTTATGTTTCAAGCTAACACGGATAAAAAGCATTTTGCTAGTCTAATTAGACTGACATTCTAGAGATAGAATAAAAAAAGACTAATACTAATATGTGCTCGAGCCGGATGAAAAAAAAATTTCATGTCCGGTTCTATAGGGGGGGTTCCGAATCGTCAGTAGAAGCACCTATCCCAATAACAAAGAAACCCAATTTGAATGCTCCTGTATTACGAGCAGAGTTGGCTTAAGGAATGGGTCATTATTATTATGGAGAACCCGCATGGCCTGTCGATTTATTGTATATTTTTCCAGTAGTTATTTTAGGAACGATTGCCTGTATTGTAGGTTTGTCTGTTCTGGAACCTTCAATGATTGGAGAACCAGCAAATCCTTTTGCAACACCTTTAGAAATCTTACCCGAATGGTATTTTTTTCCGGTCTTTCAGATCCTTCGTACAGTACCTATTTAATTATTGGGTGTTTTATTAATGGCTTCCGTACCCGCCGGTTTATTGACCGTTCCGTTCTTGGAAAATGTAAACAAATTTCAGAATCCTTTTCGTCGTCCAGTAGCTACAACAGTTTTTCTGATTGGTACTGTAGTATCTATTTGGTTAGGTATAGGAGCAGCTTTACCAATCGAAAACTCCCTTACCTTTGATCTTTTCTAAAAACATTTCAATATCTATCGACTAGTTTTTAAATAATTTTTTTTTTTATCTAGGGAGTTAAAGTTCCTCAGGGAAAAGAAGCCTCCCTAGATTTCTCTATATTTTTTATATTTACCTATTGAATATTAAATAGAAGCCTTCTCTTCTTTTTAAGTGAATGAAATTACTTTTTTAAATTAAACTTGAAGTAGTTAATAGATTTAAAAAGGCTTTTTTTTTTTTAAGTAGTGAATAATTTTGTTCCAGACAATTTAATAGCGAACCTTTTTTGTAAAGCTTCTAAAATATGCTCTACAGATTTTTTGCCAAGACTTCGAATGTTTCGTAAATCAGTTTCAGTATACATTAATAAATCGGATACTGTATGCACATTAACTTTTTTTAGACCATTATAAGCTCTTGCAGGTAATTCTAACTGATCAATAAAAATGTTTTTGAAAGCGATTTCTTGTGCTATTGTATTTAAATCATTTGTACCTGAAGTAGAAGGAAAATTAGTAGCGCTAAGATCACTTGTTCCATTAATAGTGTTTCCAGTTAACTTATTTCCAATATGTATTAAAGGAACCACTAAATCAATGAGATTTCGAGTGGCTTCCGAGATGGCTTTTTCTGGAGTTAAGCTACCATTTGTCCAGATTTCGAGAAACAGTATTTCATAAAGTTGTTTATTTTTTTGAAATGAATGAACACTATAATTAGCATTACGAATAGGCATAAAAACCGCGTCTATAGGAAATTCATTTTCCTTAAAATCTGTATTTTTTATGCGATATCCGCGATCTTTTTCAATTTTTAATTCGATGTTGAAAGAAATTGATTTTGTAATAGTAGCTATATATTGTGAAGGATCAATAATTTTAACAGAAGAACAAACTTGAATATCCTCAGCAAGTATCTTTTTTGGTCCTATAACTTGAATAAATCCTTTTTGAACCTCGTAAGAATTATTTTCAAGTACAATTTCTTTTAAATTCATCAATATGTCATGTATCGATTCTTGAATACCTGTCATGGTAGAATATTCATGTAAGGCTCCCTCAAACTTAGCCGATGTTATACTAGTTCCTCCTACTTCTCCTAATAGAGCTCTTCGTATAGCAATTCCAACAGTATTAGCCTGACCTTTTTGAAAAGGTGATATAGCAAAACGTCCGTAATGAAGGCGTTTACTTTCAATCCTGGATTCGACACATTTCCACTGTACCGAGCTAACAGAAATTGGTAATTCATCCTCAATCATAATTTTTTAAATTCTCCGTATATACCGGTAAAAGGCCTATTGTTATACACGTCTTTTTCTCGGAGGTCTACATCCATTATGTGGTATAGGGGTTACATCTCTGACAAAACTCAAAATTAGTCCACTTCTACGAATAGAACGTAAGGCCGTATCTCTTCCAGGACCAGGCCCACTTATCATAACTTCTGCTTGTTTCATACCTTGATCAATTAATGTATTGATTGCATTTTCCGCTGCAGTTTGAGCAGCAAAGGGTGTACTTTTTTTTGATCCTTTGAATCCACAAACACCCGCGGATGACCAAGAAACAACCTGGCCTTTTATATCTGTAACTGTAACAATAGTATTATTAAAACTCACTTGTATGTGAATAACTCCCTTAGGGATCTTGCGTTTTCCTTTTCGTAAACTTAGTTTTTTTCTATTTTTTGTTATCATATTTTATCTATTCGTAGTCCCTTTATTCATTTTTTTTGAGTAGTCAATAGTACTAATAGAAAAATATAAAAAACGAATGAGTTCTTCTTTTTATTCTTTTTTTTTAGTAGAACGTACTCTATCCTTGCCGTTGTTTATGTTTAGGGTTAAAACAAATTACCATTATTCGTCTGCGTCGACGAATCAGTCGACATTTATCACAAATTTTCCGTACAGAGGCACGAATTTTCATAATTTTTTTTTCCTTGGATCCTTTTTTTAATCTTTTATTTTTAACGATTTTTAAAATCGTTAAATTTTTTAGGAGAATCTATCATAACTCTTCGTTTGATGGTTTCGTACGTAGACGATAAATAATGCGTCCCTTAGTCAGATCATAAGGACTTAATTCTACTTTTACTCTATCACCGGGTAAAATTCGTACATAACTTCGGCGAATCTTGCCCGAAATATGGGTAAGAACTTGATATCCATTATCCAAACAAACCCGAAACATAGCATTTGGTAATGATTCAGTGACTATACCTTCCATGTCAATCAAATCTTGTTTGTTCATCGTTGGAAAATTGTGTTTCCGATAAAATAGAGATTTTGTCGTAGTTTTTTAATTTTTAAAAAGATTTATCATAGACAGTTTTTTTCTTTATTTTTTCATACAAATTACCATATATAGCACAAAAATTCTCCTCCAACTTGTTTTTCTCTAGCTTCTCGATCTGTTATAATTCCTAAGGATGTTGATAATATAACAATACCCATTCCACCTAAAACTTTGGGAATTTCACGGTGACCAGAATAAATTTTTAATCCAGGTTTACTAATCACTCTAAGTGATGTTATGTAAGGTTCTTTTCTTCTTCCTCGATATTTCAAAGTTAAAGTTAAATAATTTTTATTGTGGTCTTTATTTTCTCGTAAATTATTTATAAAACCCTCTCTCAAAAGAATTTTACCAATATGGCGATTAATATTGGTAGCAGGCAATTGAACCGTTATTGCTTTTTTCATATTTGCATTCCTCAGAGAGGTTATCATACAAGCAATAGTATCGTTACTCATAAAAATTGTTATTAAATTTGAAGATAAAGATTGAGTATGTTAAGAAATTTTTTAGTTTCTAAATCTAATTGTTATTTGTTTTTAATTAATTAAGAAAAATAACTTAAATTCTTTCTGTTGAAATTAATGGATTTCTTTTTTTGTTAGAATATTCATAAAACTTCTGGTGCCAATGAAACAATTTTTGTAAAATTATTTTCTCTCAATTCGCGAGCAACCGGACCAAAAACTCGAGTTCCTCGAGGATTTCCTTCCTGATTTATAAGAACTGCAGCGTTATCATCAAATCGTAAAATCATTCCATTATCACGTTTAATTTCTTTAGAAGTACGTACAATGACTGCTCTAACGATTTCAGATCTTTTTAAAGGCATGTTGGGCAAGGCTTCTTTAACAACAGCAATAATAATATCTCCAGTATTTGCATATTTACGATTACTGGTACCCAAGACTCGAATACACATTAATCTACGAGCTCCGCTGTTATCTGCTACACTTAAATAACTTTGAGGTTGAATCATTTTTAACCGGTCCAATAAGTAATACAGCTTTATATATATATTTGTTTTAGGAGAAGAATAGACTTAATCTTCCCCTAAATAGAGTTTTTAATCACTTTTTTCATATGTTTGATGTTGGCATTCCATTTGATAATAGAATTTAATCCAAGTTTTTTTTTAGCAATGAATCCTTTATTTATTTATTAACTCTACAGATGTAATAAATTGAGTACGTATAGGTAGTTTATATGCAGCAAGTTTCATAGCAGTCTGTGCCACACTTTCTGAAACTCCACTGATTTCATATATTATTCGACCAGGTTTAACAATAGAGACCCAAAATTCTGGGGATCCTTTTCCGGATCCCATCCGTGTTTCAGCTGGTCTCATTGTAATTGGTTTATCGGGAAAAATACGTATCCATAATTTTCCACCACGACGAGCATAACGGGTAATAGCACGACGCCCGGCTTCTATTTGTCTAGCGGTTATCCAAGTTGGTTCAAGTGCTTGAAGAGCATATTTTCCAAAACATATAGTATTGCCCCGCGTCGAGATTCCCTTCAACCTCCCTCTGTGTTGTTTACGAAATCGGGTTCGTTTAGGACTAAGCATAGCAAAATCTCCTTCTAATCAAAAAAATCTAGTTTTTTTTTTACTAGATATTAGAAATTATAGTCTCAACATCAGATGATTTTAATTTATATATCTAATTATAGTGTCATTTTTCTGTTTTCAATTATTGTTCTGAAATATCCAAACTTTGATACCTAACACTCCATAAATAGTTTGAGCTGGATAATATGAATAGTTAATGGAAGCTCGAAGTGTTTGTAAAGGTATTCTGCCTTCTCTAACCCACTCAGTTCGTGCAATTTCATTACCATTAAGACGTCCTGATATTTGTATTTTAATTCCGTTATTATTAGTTTTTTCAAATAATTCTATAGCTTTTTTCATTGTTCGTCGAAAAGCAACTCTATTTTCTAATTGAGAAGCTATATGTTCGGCTAGTATTTTTGGCTCTCTATATGGTTTTTCCAGTTCTATCAGTGATATATGAAGTTTATTTCTTTTATAAATCAAATCTTTCTGTATAGTCGATTTCAATTGTTCCATGCCTGAATCACGTTCTTCCATCAATAGATCGGGAAATCCTGTATGAATAGTTATATTAATTAAATCTGTTTTTCTCTTTATTTCAATACGTGCAATTCCTCCATAATTAGAGGTATTTTTTCTATTTTTATGTACAAATTTTTGTATACAATTACGTATTTTTCTATCTTCTTTAATTACATGCGAATAGAGATCTGTTTGTATGAACCAGATAGACCTATGATTTTGGTTTATTCCAAGTCGAAAACCCAACGGGTGAATTTTTTGTCCCATGAAAATTCTTTTTTTTTTTTTATTTTTTGCCCTTCAGCTAATCTGGTAATGTTGGTTTCGTGCTAACAGTAATACTTATATGACAATTGGTTCGGCGTATTGGATATCCGCGTCCTTGCGCTCTTGGGCGAAATCTTTTCAAAGTATTACTTTTATCAACCTTGACTTCACTTACAAAAAGATCGGATTTTTTTAGACCTAAATTATGATTAGCATTTGCAGCTGCAGAAGATAGTACTTTTAAAATCTTTTGACATGCTCTGTAAGGCATGAATTCTAATAAGATCAATGCTTCTTCATATGAACGACCTCGTATTTGATTGACTACTCTTCGCGCCTTCTCAACTGAAATATCAATATATTTTAACGAAGCACTTACTTTCTCTTTGGAGTTAACACGAGTCCCCATAAATATTTTTTTTTTACGACTTTTTAACGACGAGTTCTTCGATCGCTTCCAGCATGTCCTCTAAAATTGCGAGTAGGAATAAATTCACCCAATTTGTGACCTACCATTTGATCTGTTATATAAATAGGTAAATGTTCCTGTCCGTTATAAATGGCAATAGTATGCCCAATCATTGTAGGAACTATTGTAGAACATCTAGACCAGGTTACGATTATTTTTTTTTCTTTTTTTAGGTTAAGATTTTCAATTTTTCTTAATAAATGATCAGCTACAAAAGGACCTTTCTTGATTGAACGTGTCATAATTAAGCAATATGTAGTTTACTTCTGTCTCAATTTTTACGTCGACGGCGAATTATGAAGATATTACTGTATTTAGTTTTTCTTCGGGTTCTTTCACCAAGTGCTGTATAACCCCAAGGAGTAAATG